GAGGAGGCGCTTCCTTTATTTACAAACACCCAGAACCGTAACGCGGCGCGATCCCTTCCTGATCGAAAGGCTCAAGGAGCAAGCCAGCGGGTTAGTGACGTGGGCCTTGGAAATGCCGCCCGAAAAGACCCGGATAGGCCACTGCGTAGAAGCCCTAAACGAGTTTACTGGAGGCGGGGCGGACTGCTCTGGGCTAATTGAGTGGGTTACTAGTCGTGTGAAATATGATCCGGATGCCGAGGTTCCACTAGGAGCGAAGAAAGTGCCGCTCCCCGGGTCTCTCTACGAGGATTATACCCTCTATGCAGACACTAATGGGATAGAACCTATTCCCTTTAACCAGTTTGGGGATGCCCTCGATGACTTTGTACGGTCACAGGGTTACCGAGACGTTGTAGTAAGGAGGAAGTCTGTTGGGAGAGTGGTGCAAGGTTTAACACTTGGTAAATGGGGGGAACCTATAAGGAAGAACAGGATAACAGGAACCATGCGGTATCTGATGGAAACGGATCCTTGGCCCGGGTTTAAGGAGGACAAAGAAAGATGGGAACGAGGAGGCTGTGAGACAGTTGACAGTGTCGATAGTGTCGATAGTGTCGATACTTTTTCCAATTTGCCAATTTCTGGTCGGGGGGCTATTTGCCGGGACTACGGTTTTGACAGTGCCACCAGTGTCGATAGTGTCGATAGTGTCGATAGTTTAGAGAGTTTAGAGAGTTTAGAGAGTTTAGAGAGTTTAGACAGTGCCGATAGTGTCGATAGTGTCGATAGTGTCGATAGTGTCGATACTTTTCAATCTATTTCAATTCTGGAACGGGTAGAGAGACCAGCTGCGAATGGAAAAGAGAGTGAACCAATTCTGGAACGGGTAGAGAGACCCCCTGCGAATGAAGAAGAAAGTGAACCTTTAGAGCACCCGCTCACCCTCCCAGAAGAGGAGAAGACCCAGGATTTTCTAAAGCAGTATTCGGAACTGGAGGAAGCCTATCGCAGGAAGGAAACATGGAAGGAGGACCAAATAGTAAAGTGGGTTGTTTCTAACATCAAGGTAAGGGAGGGCTTAAAGAATCGGGTGGGAGATCTTTATTCCCACGCCGAGAGAGCCTCCCCGTGTGACGAGCACAAGCTGCCCCCCCTACTGCCTAGCACCACCTTGGCTGGTCTGCCCTATCCTCTTTCGGATCCTTTGAGTTCTGGGTTATCGAGGTTGGCTGCCACCCCCTCTCGATACAAAGAGCTCGTGGATCTCCTCAATGAGGAGAGCAAGGTAATAGTCAGCACATGCTATCTGCTCTTCCGCTTATTTGGTCCAGGAGCCCGATCCTATTTCTCCCGTAGGTGCCCTGTGCAACACCTTTTTGCTACTTCATATGCAGAACTTCCCAGTTACTCGCGACTAGTGCCAAAGAGCAGCCTTGGTGCAGCCACCCTAGCCAATCTGAGACGCGATCTTAAGAGGGTTATTCGCCGGGTCATCGACCAGTTAGTCCTACCCGAGGAGCTCACCCTGGAGGAAATTGATATGGTTGCATGTCATACAGGCATCTATGCAGGCCTTATGGGCCACACTAAGGCGCCCAATACGTGGGAGGCTTACCAGTCTGGATCCTTCTGGCCCTTCGTTATGGAGAAGTGGGGAGACGGGTGTCCCAAGCCACTCCTAAAGCGGGTGCTCTACTCGGGCTTAAATGGAGCTAGCTTGACCAGTCAGACAGGTGCTATCTCCTTGTGCATCAAGGAGGCACACCAGAGGTCCCAATCCACAGATTTCATTGACTTTCAGAGAAAGGTATTGAGAAACCCTATCCTACAAGAACTCGCCCTTTTCCATGACATCGTGGGTTCCAGAGACCGAGTCTATCTCCCGTCCCAGACCAAACCGTACTATGGGAAGCTAGAGGAGGAGTCTTTGCCGGGTAACTCACACAGCCTATACCACAACGGATTGCTTACCTCTCGCATACTTGCTTCTCATGAAGTGGTTCTCTTGATGCACCTTGTCTTTTCCTTGGAAGAATCCCGTCTGGGTATTCCTCTTAGCTTAGAAAACGACGGGTTGGTTCACCTTACTCGGCGCTCTAGCCGCCTCTCCACTTTCCATTTGCTTGACACTTCAATTAGACAAGACAGCCTGCGACTCCTAGGAGTCGAAATACCGGTGGAGTGCAAAGGATAACCCCCCCGTACCAAAAATCAATAAAAACAGAAAAGTATCGACACTATCGACACTATCGACACTATCTACGCCGATCGCGTCCGTCTGTCTCTCCGCTTGAAGCTGTCCATCTGACCTCTCGATCGCTTCCGTCTGTCTCTCCTGTCCATCTGACCTCTCGAACGCTTCTCTGTCCGCAAGAAACCCTTTCCAGGGTTCCGCCTCCGTTAAATACTTAACTACAGCTGATCTTCCGTTCCTCCTGAGCGGTTCTCCCTCGTTGAGACTTATACCTACTACTATTCTTCCCTGCGCCCTCCGTTTAGTCATTATGTCCCGATAGCCTATTGCCCTTAGCGAGTCATCCAGCGCGTCCCCAAAGGTATAGTACGAAATTGGCTCAATCCCCTGCGCTTCAACGTATTGAAGATAGGATTCGTACAGACTTCCCGCTGAGGGAACCTTTTTTGCCCCCAAGGAAAGCTCGCTCTTCGGGTTATATTTCACCTTGGTTAACAACCACTCTAATATTCCCGATATATCCTGTCCTCCCCCACTTAGTTCGTTGATTGCTTCCACACTCTGTCCTATCCGGGCCTTCTCCTCTGGCATATCCAGTGCCCAATTGATCAATCCACTGGCGTCTCTCTTGAGTTTGTTTAACAAGAAAGGATCTCTTTGGGACGCTGCCCTTGGCGTAAGTACATATAGTATACGCCGCCTAAATCCACTTGTTCGATCTTGAACATGCCATCTAGAGTTAGATGTTACTAGTAGCAGCGCCGTCATCGCTATTCCATATATGCTGCCATTTTTTATTTCAATTACAATTTTGTCTCCCGATATAAATCTCTTAATCATCGAACACTGTGCGTCGTTAACCTTCAACGGTATATCGGGAAGTGTCGTTAATATTTTGTCCTGAACCACTTTCATCTCGAAGCGATTAGTCAGCCGCATTATGTCTAAGGCGCAGGCTGCGTCGCCTAGTATGTATTCCAACAGCTGCACAAAGGTGGACTTCCCTGTAGCCCCGGGCCCCCACAGATAAAGACAGAATTGTTCGCTGTTATCATGCGTAAACAGGAGCCGTAGGTAGGCTCTAATAGCGTTGATCTTGAGAGGGTCACCATTCGTTAAGCTTAGCAAAAAGGACTTGTGTACTTCGGTCAAGGCTGTACATCCGCTATACGCTATTCCACACTGATTAAAGGACCATAATCCGGGCTCAGACGGCCTTAGTTCTCTTTGCTCGCCCTGTACTACCAAAAGGCCGTTGGTAAAATGTAATCCCCTCACCGGTATAGGGGTCTTATACAGACGCAGCTTTAGATGCTCCTCCATGAGCTTTCGAAACAGCAGCGTTCCCAGCCTCTTTTTCTGGCCGGTGGTATACTTCTCTTTCAACTTGAAGAGCTCGTCCTCTATCTCATTAATGAAATCGTAGTTAGCCCCATCATGGGTTGACCAATGCCCCTTATTATATATGTACCATTCTTTTTCGGGAAGCCTATATATCCATCTACTAGCCAGCTCCTTCGCTAATATGTGGCTTACACTCTCTTCCAAAGCTTCCCCATCGCCAATTGCCTGTTCCTTTCTTAGCGTTATACTCTTCTCCAGGATATTCCGTAGGTCATTTTCTTTATCGGCTTCTAAGGGGGGGAGACACAGATATTGTGCTTGAAATTGCAAGGTTTCTTTATCTAAGCTTTTGTTATCTTTTATTTGTTCATATAAGCGATTCCATCTTTGACCGTAGGGAATGTGCTCTCGTATTTCCAGGGATGTTTCCCCTGGTAGCAAGGGAGGAGGTATTTTACCCAATTGTGCCAGAGAAATCCATCGTATGAGACTCCTCCCGGGGCCTAACATAGTGATTCTGCCTCGTAAGAAGTATTCTATACGCACCCCTGCCCTACACAATCCGTCTTTGGGTGCTTTATCCGCAATGAATGGTCCTTCCCCTTCCCTTCCCCTTTCCCTTCCCCTTCCCCTTCCCCATACGTGCAGACCGCCCGACGGCGTTTGTTCCACGCTAAGCCCCATAAATATTGCCTTTGGCCTGGGCGCGCCGATCTCTGGCCATACTAGCTCCAGCGGCTCGTCTCCCGCACAGTTTATTACTCCGAGTGGCAGTGCAGCCACTCCCGTAGCAAGCGGTGGCGGCCACGGCCCCTCTGGTAGCGCTGACTCTTGGGCCAGCACTGGAAGGCCGCCAAATGCCCCCGGTCGCCCCCCTTCTCCACCCGTTCCCCTCTATACCAACCCGCTCTACTCGAGCGGCATAACCCATTCGTATAGCAACGAGATCGTTGAGGAGGACCCGCCACCACCCGATTCTGCTAATTTCCGAACCGAACGGCAGAGGTCCACCACCGGGAGCCTCTAACGAGTCCTTTATCCCCCTCTCGTCGGGCATGGGGCGAAGAAGACACTTTTGAGTTGGAACCTGTGTCTGTCACGGTGATTAACCCGGACGGGCATTCAACCCTCTATAGGCAGGTCAGGAACGCCGCTGGCGCTGGTCCTCTCAGAAGGTTTATCGGAACATTGCGCCGGATATGGCCAGCGCCGGCTCTTGCGCAGGCCCCCGCCTGGTTTGAACGATGGTGGAACAAACAAGCCCGCCGTCCAGCGAGGCCTAAGGAGCAAAGCACTTGGGCACTCCTCCGCGCCGGAAGATTTGAGAACCTATCCCTAGACCATCAGGCGCTGCTGCAGATAGCTGCCTTCTTATTGCTCGCCCTTCTCATCCTTTTCCTGGTCTACATGCTGTACGACAGCTGGATGCAAGGCCGCCAAGTGGTGGCCACTTCTGCTTCGGGCGAGGGGAAGCCTGGCGGGCGCACAATCTATATTCCTAGAGGGCAATTTAGAAGAGAACGGGCTCGTCGTAAGGGAAGAGAGCCGTTCCCCAAGCAACCCACGGTGTCCGCCCCCTCTGCGGCGACCCTGCCCACCCCAGACTACGCCGCACTCTATGAATACCCACCACGGTGGGTTCCCTAAGGAGGTAAGATATGCCAATAGACCGATTCGACGAGGTCCCACTTAGACTGCAGAAGGGAGAGGTCCTTACGGTGACGGGTTACTACGGCTTAAGGAGTTCCGCGCGCGGGGTCAAATATCCATTGCGAATGGATTTTGAGGTGGTTCGGTGGCCATTGGATTTGTCCAACCTGAGGGTTTTTGCATACTCATTTACAGCGGAATGGATTGATAAGGTTCTACTTCCCCTGCAATCGTCTGAAATAAAATGGTACAAGATGACCCTTAGCCTTGCAAACGGAAAGGCGTATCAAATCCCCTTAGTGGGCAAGTACGGCAAGTTTGAGGGTCCCCAAAATCCTGACAAGATGTTTGAGGTTAGCCTCATTCCTCACCTGGGCTCTAAAGCGACAAAGACGTTCCGCCTTCGAGGCGTAGCCGAGGCCTATGACCAGTTTGACCGTCCGGATCTCAAAGCGCCCAACATACTCCACCAAGCCCAGCTCCTGGAGAGGGCCCTGGTGACCCCAATGCTTTTTTCCGCAGCCAACCACCCTGAGAACGACCCGGCGGGTATGATATTACGATACGTGAGAATACCAGAGGCGGATAAAAAGGCACGACAGCGGGATCCTAAGCGCCGCAGTAAAGTTGTGCCTATCCACTTCTCTGCCGCCTTCTGCATGGGATTTCATTAACCAGGCAGCTAGAAGGAGATAAAATTAATGATTGATATAATAGATGAGGAGCCACCGGCACCATACTTGCACCATACCGGCACCATACCGGCACCATACTTGATACCGCTGTCGTCCTTAGAGTTTGAGTTTATTTCTGACCTACTGAGCTGCGGGTGCCACCTGTTTTTTCAGAAGGGGAAACAGCGCCTTCCTGCAGATAAAGAGCAGAGGGTACTTATAGACGACCTAGTTGAGGATTGTGCGGTCAGGGCCCCACATCCCAGAGGATCCATAGGGCTGGAGGTGGGGTCGCTCCCCCAGGGTGACGGACGAAGCTTCCTTCTTCTCTTTTTTTCCCGGTTTTTACAGGTCCCGCACCACAGGGATGGGGTATGAGCAGAGGTAATGACTTACCCGGTATGCTTGGTCTATTTGCTTTGTTTTGTCAGTTCCACCCGAGAAGAAACTGGGAGGCAGTTTCAATGCGGCAAGTCCCCAAATTCAATTGCAAATATCTTTTCATGTTGCGAGGAAGTCAAGGCTGCCTTTAACCATACCCAATACTCTTGCAACCCTATACTTATACAGTCTCTAACCCTGCCCGCCTGGTATACCAGCATCTCAGTCCTGCCAATACTAGCTTCTTTTCTGTTATACCTTTGGTCTCTCCTCCTAATCTCTGAAGTGTGAGGTTGCTAGTAGCAACTAGTGGCAGAGGCAGCTTGACCTCCCTTAGCTCGCGTGGTACAATCCTTTTCCTCCGGAGCCCAGACTTCTAATTCGTCTCGCGGAAAGGGGGGGGAGTGCAACGGGGCTTGACTAGTGGCTCGTCGCGGAACAAGCTAACTAAGCCACAACCACCAAAATCAATAACCTACTAAAAATCAATAACCTACTAACTTATCTTTTCTTTTTTTTTTCAGATCCCCGGTTTTTTCTCGTTGCTACCTTTGCGTCGTCATCGCTGCTAAACTCCAAATAGTCATCAGATCCCTCCCATTTTCTAAGGATCCATATTTTAGTTCACCTACTTATTGGGTAGTTCGTTAGGTTGCCGAATCCTCCTCAGGTAGCCTCGTCGGAACGAAATAAAGAACGAGAGTGAGATATTGAAACTATCTTCATTTCAAAATGAATTCTTTCCTGAAAGATGATTAATGATGTGGATAAGCTGATACCGACTCGTCAATCTCCTACATATTCAATCCGCCTCATATTACTGACGCGAAGGCTGGAAACTCGTTGCGTTGGGAAACCCACGCATCAATTTGAGATATTTTTCATTTCTCTATCTGCGTCGCTTTTTTGCAATCCGGCTAATTAGTGGGGCGCAAGGGCGAAACTTTGAAAATGAATTTGCAAGGAAAAAGGATGAGATTTTTTTCGTAAATTGATTTTTGTACTTGTAGTCGGAAACGACTGGGAAGAGTTATCTTCCCAACAGTAATTGAATGACGAGGAGCCGTATGAGGTGGGAATCTCACGTACGGTTTTGTATAGCGACGTTGTAGCTGTCGACTATTTCACAACTACACCGAAAAAACCCAACTCTGCCCTACGTAAAGTCGCCAGGGTTCGATTAACCTCCAAGTTTGAGGTAACGGCTTACATACCAGGTATTGGCCACAATTCGCAGGAACATTCGGTGGTCCTCGTGAGAGGCGGAAGGGTCAAAGACCTACCCGGCGTTAGGTATCACATCGTTAGAGGATCCCTAGATGCTGTAGGAGTGAAGGATCGTAAAAAAGGGCGTTCCAGTGCGTCGCAGAGCATTGTCACAACTCGTATCATCGCAATGATTCCGTATCAGTTGTTCTGATATGTTAAATGTGTAGCCGACCCAGTATTGCCGGGGGACTGAAGCCTGCTACTACAAAGATTGACGTCTATTTGTGTGAAACAACTTGTTGTCTAAGGTATTTTACTCCAATAGGTTAAGTTGAGTTTTACCCGGACTCCCACCTAAAAAGTCTTTTCCTTTCGGAACAGGTTCGGGTTACGACTACGGAGATTCGGCGGAGACTTTGTATATATGTACCGATTGGATCGAGAAACCTACGGACATTACTAGTAAGATAACTGAATTGCAAGATTTTTCCTTGTGGAAGAGAAGGAAACGGATGCTCAATGTGCAATGAGTAAATATGATTTGCGTAACGAATAAAAATTGGTTGAAAACCATTTGGGTAGTTCTTATTCAATCATATGGAAAGCTGTATTCGGCGAAAGTCGCACGTACAGTTTGGAGGGAGATCCCCCACTAATCGGCGGATCCACTCTACAATATGGAGTAAAGAAGCCAAAATAGTAGCTTAAGACAAAGACACCGCCGGAAAATAAAAATTGGTTGAAGTCTGACATAGTTGTAAATTTGTGGTACATCGGAGCAGTGTAGTGAACAAAATTAGAAATATCGAATCGGATCCAATTTATCGCAATCGATTAGTAAACATGCTAGTTGATCGTATTCTGAAAAACGGCAAAAAATCACTTGCTTATCAGATTTTTTATCAGGCTATGAAGCGGATTAGATAAAAGACAAATAGGAACCCGCTGTCTGTTCTGCGACAGGCAGTTCGTGGGGTAACGCCCGATGTAGTCACAGAAACCAAACGTGTAGGTGGATCAACTTATCGAGTTCCCGTTGAAGTAGTACCTGCAAAAGGAAAAGCTTCGGCCATCCGGTGGTCATTGATCGCGTGTCGAAAACGCTCAGGTCGAAGTATGGCTTTAAGATTGAGTGATGAATTGATGGATGCCGCCAGAAATTCTGGTAGTGCCATACGGAAAAAGGAGGAGACTCACAAAGTTGCGGAAGCTAACAAAGCTTTTGCCCACTTCCGTTAGTTTTGTTTAGACTCGTTCCAATCCACAATCTTTTCGTTGTGGATTGGAATCGATCGGGGCGCAGGTATCGGGGAATCGAGAAACACTACGCAGAAATAAATGAGTGAGGGGTTGACGACTACTTCCTCCTCAGTTCGTTAATTATTACAATATTTGTAATACGTTGGTCGATGCGAGGTGATTCGTTCGTAGAAAGGCTTGACGCAGGATTAGTTTCTTAGAGACCAAAATTGATTAGGGGCGCGCATCAAGTAAAAAAAAAAAAAGATTTCATTTCTCCCCTTCCCTTTGTTTTAGGGAATCCAGGTTGTGAAATAGATAACAAAAAATTTTGAGATACGGGGAAAAAGCCTCTGTATCCAAGAATTCTAGAGACTCCATCAATTTTGGTTGACACAGATAGGTTTTTGTGATACACTACACATTAACAGGCTTACTAGCCTGGGGAATCACTAACTCCTTCTCGGAAACCGAAAATTACCATGACCGCAACTCTAGAACGACGCGAAAGCGCAAGCCTATGGGGTCGCTTCTGCGACTGGATTACCAGCACCGAAAATCGTCTTTACATTGGATGGTTCGGTGTCTTGATGATTCCCACCCTACTAACCGCAACCTCTGTATTTATCATCGCTTTCGTCGCAGCTCCTCCTGTAGATATTGACGGTATTCGCGAGCCCGTTTCTGGTTCTTTGCTATACGGTAACAACATTATCTCTGGTGCTATCATCCCTACTTCTGCAGCTATTGGGTTACACTTCTACCCAATCTGGGAAGCAGCTTCCGTCGATGAATGGCTTTATAATGGTGGTCCCTATGAACTGATCGTTCTTCACTTCCTACTTGGTGTAGCTTGCTACATGGGTCGCGAATGGGAACTAAGCTTCCGTTTAGGTATGCGTCCTTGGATTGCTGTCGCTTACTCAGCTCCAGTCGCAGCTGCTACCGCCGTCTTCCTGATCTACCCAATTGGTCAAGGAAGTTTCTCTGACGGTATGCCTCTGGGCATTTCTGGTACTTTCAACTTCATGATCGTCTTCCAGGCTGAGCACAACATCCTTATGCATCCTTTCCACATGTTGGGTGTAGCTGGCGTATTCGGCGGCTCTCTATTCAGTGCTATGCATGGTTCTTTGGTAACTTCTAGTTTGATTAGGGAAACTACTGAGAATGAGTCTGCCAATGCAGGTTATAAGTTTGGTCAAGAAGAAGAAACTTACAACATCGTAGCTGCTCACGGCTACTTCGGTCGTTTGATCTTCCAATATGCTAGCTTCAACAATTCTCGTTCTCTACACTTCTTTTTAGCTGCTTGGCCCGTAGTAGGTATCTGGTTCACCGCCTTAGGCATCAGCACTATGGCATTCAACTTGAATGGTTTTAACTTCAACCAATCCGTGGTTGACAGTCAAGGTCGTGTTATAAACACCTGGGCTGATATTATAAACCGCGCCAACCTAGGTATGGAAGTCATGCACGAACGTAACGCTCATAACTTCCCCCTAGACTTAGCTTCTGTCGAAGCTCCTTCTATAAACGGATAATTGCCGTCTGGTTATGCAGCACAACTGGATACCAAACCCTTCAACTTCGGAAGATGGAGTTTGGTGTCCAATGAAAAGGGAAGGTTGCTACGGTAGAACAAAAAGAGGGGAGAATAACGGTCTGTCACAATCTCACGGTCACCAGTTTCCCATCTTGAATTGAAGAGAAATAAGAGTCAGAATATCCTTCTGAGATTGAACTCTTGAAAAGAGTTACTATTCTGATTCGCTTAATGCTTTTAACCCTTCAATCTTTTGGGTAGAAGGAGTCGGGAGTACATTCTTCATTTTACAGATTCTCTGTTGTCTTGTTATATACATCCAATTAATATGGATGTGTATCAATCGAAGAATCTATCTAGCTTAAAGGATGGATCTTGTTTACATTCGGGGAGCCCCTTAACAAAAACAAATAACAAAGGGGGCGGACGTAGCCAAGTGGATCAAGGCAATGGATTGTGGATCCATCACTCGCGGGTTCAATCCCCGTCGTTCGCCCATCCGGGTAATTCAATACTACCGCTCCGCTTGCTTAAGGCGAAGAGAATTTGCTGAGGTGAATGGGCTATATGCGGGTCTCTTCGACAATAACATCTGAAAATTCCCTATTTTATTCCAGTTTTGGATGCGGCTAGTTACGGAAATAACTAGACTCGTCTGATATATTTCTTCCATCCCATCTTGAAATTTTCGAAATCCTCGGTATAATAAATATGGAGAATAGGTAGATAAATAGTCTCAGAACTAATATGGAAAAAAAAAACTATGGCGAAAAAGAAAAAGGTGGTAAGAGAAAGAGTAGGAGTAAGGGGCCCATCTTTTTCATCTAAAGTTTGGGACTTCTTAGAAGTCGATGCATTAAACTACTTCTCCGAATCATTGGGAAACCAACATCTCGAAGAACTTGTAGTTAGTCCAGCTTCCACTGCTGAACCTTCTATCAGATTATCTGACTTGTGATTTCTAAGTTCACTGTTTTTCTGTAATCTGCGTCATTCAGTAATGAGGGCTAGTAGCATCACCCTGGAGATGCTGATGTTGCTGACGATACCAATTTTTATGCATTGCTTAAGTGACAAAAATTCGATCGAGAGAAGTTTTGTATTAACGAAAGTCATTAATGGAGGTGACGAGATAAGAAAGAAACAGACAGAAAATTCTGGCAATTTTTCATACGATTGCTTCCTTCGATTCAAAAAATTTTTATCTGTTGGAATAAATGGGGGGAAAGTAGTACCGGCTCCCTACCACTTAGGTTCGAACAAAGATATTTCAATTTCTGCAGATTCCTCAAAGGAGGAGAAAAAAAGTCGTTATGGGGTCATGACTCCCCCGGTTTTCGGTAGATGGAGGGCACGTATAACGAGAGATTCCCTACTATTTAGCGGGGATAGATTCAAGGATGAAACTGAAGGGATTCCAGTGGTTCGTGGGGGTAGGTATCCGCAAAATTTACTTAGGTTTTTCAAATTCTATACCCAATTGGTAGTTTCCAAGAACGGAAGTGACTACCACCAAAACAATTTTGATTCGTCGCTTCTCTGGGAAATTCATGACGAGCAAGATCTGGATCTGTTACAACCAATACGGTTGGGAAACGATTCATTAAGTCCCGTAGTATTGGACCCCTGTGACAAAGGGCTACTTAAATCCGCAGATTCAGCAGATCACCGAGGGGATGGATCGGTATTTTTCTTTGAGAAAGAAGCCTTTTCCAACTTATCTTCATTTACGTCTTGTAAAAAAACGATGTTGTTTCGCAACTTGATATCCGGATTAGATTATGAAGAAGATAGAAAATACTTTCCCGTTCTACATGCTTATTCACAAATTAGAAATCAATTAATAAACCGATTCACCGACTTCCTTTCGATAATTAAGAAATCAAACCGTATTCTTGATGGGAAGATAGTCATTGACGTCGGTAATAGCATCAAATCCGAGAAAGGATTTTTTGCATCGGGAATGAGGGAAAATTTGCCGTTTACCAAAATATTTGGCAAGAAACTTAGGTTAGCAAATAGCAAATACTTCGACTTCCATAAGATTCTTCCAAACTATTTTAAAGCATCTTTAGAGATACCTAAGGAAACAACTAATCGAAATGAAAATACTAATTTTTTAAACAAATTGAAAGGGGGGGGGAACCTAGATTCAATATATTCTCTAGTTAAATTATATGGGCGAAATAGAATCATACCTCTCTACTCAACATACATATTTCTTCTCCACGATTATCTCTGCGCGTTATCCACTGAATATTTCTACCAAACCAAATATTGGTTGGATGGATGGACGGGGAGCGGAGAATACACCAGTGTAACAAGAATTGCAACTGACTAAACAGTATTCAAGTGGAAGGATGACGTAGAGCGTCTACTGAACGAATCTGTTACCTTCCGAATTTATGAGTGTAGGAATGTTCAATCAAATGTGCATAGATGGCTCGATGCGAAAGGGGATTTGTCTTTTTCGCCTGTCGGAAAATTCTTGGGAGAAGCGATGAAGTACGACTTGGAGGAATTAATCTGCCGTGTGTCAATAGTGGAAAGCAAGTTGCTAAATAATACTGGTGTCAGTCTCCGTAGTACCAATCAACATACCAAGAAATATTTTCATCGATTTCTCGATGTGTTATTTCTTTCTGAAATGAGTGTTGCTGAGGCTACTCGCCAGAAAACTCTGATAGATACCATTGATTACTGCATCGAAAAATTGGACGATATAGATTTCGAGAAATTGAACAAAATGAGTCGTATTGAGCTTGATTTTTTATCAAGTTTATTTGGTGGTGACATTGACGAACAGATACTTGTTTTCAAAACAATTCTTGAAGAAAAAAGAAGTTTCTTCATCAAGTCTAGACTGTTAAGAAGTGAAAAATCGGTAGGCTCCTCGGCCGCACTGAAACCTGCGTCGAATTCCACCTTTCCCGGATTGCCTCGCATCGAAGCTATCCGAGCAGGATTCTCGAGTGAGGCTCTTTCCATTACGGGGAGGCAAATTTGGAATCTGTTTCTGTATGATTTAAGTCGTGAAGGGAATTCAATTAGGAATACTGGTGGGGGTATTCCAAAAAGCATTGCCGATCAAATGAATAAAATAAACGACTCGCCTATACGGAGCCGTGCTGGAAATAACTTCATCCCAAGAATCAAAAGGGGTTTCTTCATCGGGAAATGCAACAGTAGTTATCTCCACGTGTTAGAAAACTTTTATACGGGCTCCCGCGAGAAAGCCATTTCATCTGATATCATCTCATTTCTTCATCCCCAACTGTCAGATTCGTTATCATCCAATTTATCGAAACAAACAGCAGGGAAGGTAGCTGGTCACTTACTCACACCAATTCAATTCATTTTGCCTAATCTGCATGAATCTGCGACAATAGTAACTCATTTAGATGGACTTCCCAATTCTATTTCGGATCTGAATGGGTTACTTGCAAGTTTGAGCTCATCCCTTCGTGAAGGGACAGACTCGTTCCTATCTTTGTGCAGTAACGATGGAGTTTCTTTGGAGAAGGCGTCGGTAAACTCCGATTCGTGGTTGGATCATCAGCGATCCCAACCTCGTCGGAATCTGGTATTAGATCGAGTCAATTCGGAGAAGTTTGTTGAAGATGGATTAGACTCGAGAAATGGTTCCACCAGGAATCGAGTCTATCAAAACGGTTTATCTATTGAATATTTCTGGGAACCGGAAGAATTGGATACACCTTATTGGTCGTTAAGATTCTCATTATGCAACGATGTAACATCGAGATTTGTAGCAGGATCAATTGGAAAGGAGGTTCCCCGCGAAGATACAGGGTTTGCAGATTCATCTGCCCGGGAAAAAGCTGCTGGCCCGTCCCATTTCATCAATTTTAATGAATTATCAAAAGATTTAAACGGATATAAGATCTCTTGGATCTTTTGGAAAGACAGTATCGGCAAAAAATGGAGCTTATTGATAGATTATATACCCCTGTTTTTTACCCCCACTTGGTGGAGATACTTCTGCGATCTAATTAGAGAAACATATCCAGAAATAGTACTTAAGATAAGTTACGATTCAAATCATGATCTTCCTAGAATTTCTCAAAGAATTGCTGAGGATTTAGTAAGTGGCGCGAAAGGCTATTTACTCCGAAGCCTGCAAAGGCTAGAATTGAGATTCGGAAACAATTCTATTAATACTATATTCCCCGAAAAAGATCTTCTCATTCTCGAAAAAATTCGTGATGAAGCAGAGATGTTACATTCAGGGGAATGGTCGGTATCTCAATTTTCCAATAGGCCTATCTCCTATTGCTGCATCCTCTCCATATTATTTGTTCTCGCGTTACTGAAACATCCTTTGTCTGCCGTTTCGGGTTCCAATTCTTTTCATTCGTGGAAACGTTTCGATACTATTGAATATTTAACAGACCCAATGCGTGGATCCTATTTAAAAAAGGTAATGTATTCCCCCCCGACAAGCCAAATGTTAACGAGAGATCTACTAATCCATTCCTTGAATAGATTATTGAATTGTGTAAGTAATATAATTTTTTTCCTTCTCGTGAAAAATGAACTTGATTCATGGATATTTCGTAGGGAAAGCTCTGATATTTTAGATAATCATAAAGAACTACTGACTCAATATTTAGTAACGACTAAGATTCTCTACAGGTATGCATCGAAATCGAAATCCAATTATGATTTATTGAGTAACAATATTTTTCATGAACCTTACCCACAAGAAAGATCCAAAGTTTTGGCATATTTACTTCAATTCTGGCAAAACGATCTATTGGGTCACAAGATCCGTAAGTTGGATCCTGCGGAGAAGTGGGCTTTTTCCGCCCTTGGGAGAAATATTCTACTTTCAGCAACAACAAGACGAGGAGACAGTCTACTAAACATGCCATGTGGTGACATACCTATTTCACTCCAATCGGGATTATTACCATCTAGAGGAATTTTGCTAGTAGGACCTATAGAAACTGGTCGATCCTCTATTATTAGAGATGTAGCATTCAACTCCTACTTTCCAGTGGTGAAACTACCACTAAAGAAGTTCATATACAATCGATCCTTTTTCAATAATGTACGTGGAAATTTCATCTCGAAAGAGAGCGTACACCGATTAAATATCGTCTTTGAAATAGCGAGAGAAATGTCTCCTTGTACACTATGGATTCAAGATATTCATGAATTGAATATTCATCGTTCGTATAATAAGCTAGAAGCTGATCCCAAATTTTTACTTTGCCAAATATTGAAGAGTATTGGTCACAAGCTCGGCAACTCCAACATCCGCAAGAATGTCGTTATTGCCACGACTCACGTACCTGCGAGGATAGATCCAGCTTCAGTAGCTCCGAATCGGTTAAACTAATTAATAAATTTCCGAAAGTCCAATGGGTGTCAACGTCAGAAAGAATTGTCAATTCTATTACGTATCAAAGGTTTCGAAGTAGGGGCTGATTCGCCTCTTCTTGAAAGTACTGTGTCTGGAACTGCAGGTTATAGTAAACGAGATTTATTCTTTCTCGCTAATGAAGCGTTATTAATAGGTACTTCCAAAAGGAAAAAGTTTGTATGTAACAACGCAATTGGATTAGCTTTGCATAGACAACATTCGACTGTTAGTGATATGGGCAATGGGATGGAATCTGATTCTGAATGGGAAATCTTTTCCTACAAGATGGCGGAAGCCACTTCGAAGAATAGTTTGATAGATATTTATCTCACAAATATTCCATTTATTGGTCGTGACGCGTTAAAAATGCGATTTTATTACTTGTCTAACTGGTATGTGGAACCTTCAATAACCGAATCAACAATTGATGAATTTACTATGTTTTTGCATCTCCTAGGGCTACTAGCTGAATTAGTAGCTCGCGATTCGTTCCAAATGAATATGAGGAAAAGGGAGAATTTCATTGCTATCGACAAACTCGTAGAGAATGACTTAAACCTAGCTTGTGGCCTCCTAGAAAACCTCTCGAATAATTTATCACGTTCAGAAATTTCTAGAGAAGGGAGTCGACGCAGTAATAGTTTCTCTCCCCCCTTTCCTATTGGAAAATCCAAGTATTGCTCAGGTGTAACCTCTTCAAGTCGCTCCTCTAAATCTCTGAGAAGAGGGAGACTTAGTAGTCTAACCGATTTCGAGATGCAACAGTCACCCGAATTAATAAATTCAACGACAGAGATATCGCGTGAGATTACTTGGTCCCACAAGGCTTGGCGTCTCCGTTTCCTGCGAAGCGGGACTTACGAATTGATGGGGGTATTATCCGAACCCAACCATTTGTATAACTTAATTCTCCTTTACTACAATCAGAATTATATACCCCAACAAGATTTTGAATTCAATAAGATTAAGGGGGAGAAAAGTGAGTGGCGCGAGAAAAGCGGGTATCTTTTCAGCTTCGAAAAATCTGTCACTAATGTAACAGATAACTCCATTAAAAGATTGGAAAACCGATTGGATAATATGTTGTTACGTGAGCAATTTTTCGAATTGGGAATCTCTGGCGACTCATCTAATGAGTATGAAACACATTGTGATCGATTTAATGAAACGACTCGACTCTTCGGGGGGCGCTTCATCTGGGACCCCATGCTTCTGTTCCAGCCAGACCCTAACATTCCTTCCTCGCGCCGCAACTTGTTGCCGACAAAAGAACTGGCGCGGAGGCTTCACACCATTTACGGTATGAGAAGGCAGCGCCTTCAGAAGATGTCAAATAAGAAAATTAAAAATTTCTTTCTATATCGTGAAGATAATCCGAAATTGAAACCCGACTCATCTCGAAATCGGTGGAATAATCTTTCTTCGGATGAGGAGGAGCGAGATTCCGAATACATCAAGGAAACCTCTTTCATAGATATACATCTGCAATATCCACAGACATTTACTCCCGTTCGTTTGGGTTGCTACACGATAGCGGAGGATTTCCCGGAACGATTTCTTCGGTTTAAACTTCTGGTTCATAGAAACAAATGGATGAGACGGAACCGTTCCCCATTTCAGGATTTTCTTATCTATAATATGTTGCTTGAAACTTATGAATATCTATCCAATTCGTTCCGGTTTGGTAAAGCATCACTGGATCGAACAATGAAACAATTCCTTCATGAAAGTTCGATATCGTGAAACAACTGTTGTTTCCCTCCTTAGATACTCCCCACTCTGTCGAGATCTCTAGCCCTAGAATTGAAAGCCAAATCAGTAGGAGGAAGATCTATATTTTCCTTTTACTGATACGGAAAATCCAATTCCAGCATTTCGAAAAGTAAGAAGTTGGAGACCAGTTACTATTTACTATATGAATACTATTTACTATATGAATATGATAGGAGTCTTTTTACTTAAAAATAGGATTGAGAGGAGTAATATAGGTTATTCCGCAGGAATTATGCGGACGAAGCAAATTTTTTGTATAACTATTAATACGTATCCTCAATAAAATTTTTTGGATTTACCTCCCCCAGTTGACTGATTAATTCTCTCATTCCAGTCATTCGATACACCGGATTGAATTGAAGTGGAAACTATTAAAAGACGACGCCTCAATTGGATCCTTGGAGCTGCTCAGGGAGCGTAAGGGGGGGATCAGGGAAGGACGCGCCAGTATTCCCGCCTCCACTTGTTGGTGTTGAGGCTTGAAGAGAGTAAACCATTCAATGATTGGTGGGTCATGGTCCAACGCGACTTGATTTTGCATATTTGTGAAATACAACTCTCCTATTACTGGGAATTATTGACGTAGATATGCATCTCCCCGGGTAGGATTCGAACCTACGACCAATCGGTTAACAGCCGACCGCTCTACCGCTGAGCTACCGAGGAAAATGGTAGGGGATTCAGTCTCATACACACTTGAAGACCTCTTTTCCGGAAGCCAATTCCAGGGAGTTAAGCTTTCTCTGCCATTTTCTAAACTTCGCGTACGCCCTAACTCCCATTATAGGGGGAGGCAGCGGCGATAGCAATCCCATTTGAATGGAAAGGCCCCCGAATCATGGGCATGGGAGGGGGGGGGGCAATCGGCCAAGACAAGGTCGAGATCAACCTTACAAGCCCCTCCCATCCGCCGATTTGTATTGATCAATCACCAATCTTTCTATTCCCCCCTTCCAGGAGGCGTAGTAGAATAGTCGCAGGATTCTTCCACCTCATGTTATGGAAGGAAAATATTTGAGGACTAAAAATAGGGAGAATAGGGAAAGCGAAAAGGAAATATAGAGATGGGGAAGATGAAGAATAGTCGGGAGAAATGAACGCGAATTGGAGCTTCGTGAAACGAAAATAGCAGTTTATGGAAAAGGTGGAAAATTTATTAGCAATATTATTAAAATAATTCCAAGTATTAATATAAATAAGTAATGCGATATCCTACCATTTCCTCCGTAACGTATACCCTCCCCTGCAAAGAGATTTGAGGCGCCAGTTGTATTGACAAAACCATCAATTATTCGTCGATCAAAACTTGAAACCGAGTTACTAAAAGATGTCAAACTACGCACAGAAGAGATATCGTAGTAGTAATCAACATAACCCCGATTCAGCGACCAGGATTGAACAAAACGTCCAAATGGACTAACTAAATTAGTACCTATCATTTCCAATCCAGTGAAATTTGTCTTTTCACCACTTATATTTACTTGTCCATAGAGATTGAGCGAGATAAATATTCCAAAAAGAGACAAACCCAAGGAACCGCTTGAATTGACCAATATTTTTGTTAAAACTTCAAAATATTTACCAATCTCAAAAAAATGAGATGGAAGAATCCACCACTCAGGAAGCAGACTGAAACCAGTAGTTTTTTCGGCAAGATCGATTCCTACTAATCCGACTAGTGCGGTGGGTATTGCCAATGCCACAAGAGGAAGTGTCATAACAAAACCCGATTCTTCGGGTTTTGGTAAGTTCCGTCCATAACGAGTTTCAAAAGACTCTTTTGAGTCTCTCAAATGTGCTGAGAATAAACTCTTTGCTTGTGCGACTCCGTATTGTACAGATCCGACATTTTGACTTATTTGATTTATCGACGATTCTAGTTCAGCTTCGCCCCAAAAACTAATACTACGTGAAAAGGAGGGAGAATTATTAAAATCAATCCAATTTGTTTCACGGATACAAAAATCGCCCTCAAAGGTGAGAAGATAGATGCGAAACATGTAAAACGCCGTAAGACTTGCCGTGCTGGAAGCTAGCAATCCAAGAAAAGGAGAATGTAACCAACTTTCGGTAATAATTTCATCCTTCGACCAGAAACAGGCTAGGGGGGGTATACCGCATAAAGAAAGAGTACCTGGAAGAAAAGTAGTTCCAGTAATTGGCATGTATTTACGTAAACCACCCATTAAAAACATGTTTTGGCTCTTATCAGGTGAGTATCCAACAACTTTTTCAATTGAGTGAATTACTGAACCGGCTCCGAGGAATAATAAAGCTTTGGAATAGGCGTGTGTTACGAGGTGAAATAAGGCAGATCGATAAGCACCGATGCCAAGAGCTAAAACCATATATCCCAACTGAGACATAGTTGAATAAGCAAGACCCTTTTTAAGGTCTTTCTGGGCAAGAGCTAATGTGGCACCTAAAAAGGTTGTGATTCCACCTACCCAGGAAATTACACACATCGCAGGAAACAGCATCGAAATTAGGTTGAAAATTCGAGCGATTAGAAAAATACCGGCAGCTACCATAGTAGCTGCATGAATAAGAGCCGATATGGGCGTGGGCCCTTCCATGGCATCTGGTAACCACACGTGAAGTGGGAATTGAGCAGATTTAGCGACTGGACCTAGAAGTAGTAAAAGAGCAATTATATTTGCAAAGATCGGATTAACAAATCCCACCTCCCACAACTCAGCAAATCAATCACACAATTCGGAAATTTCAAAACTACCAGTTGTCCAATATATACCTAAAATACCTAGGAGTAATCCGAAATCTCCTATGCGGTTGGTGACGAAGGCTTTTTGACAGGCATTTGCAGCACTTGACCTTGCGAACCAAAAACCTACCAAAAGATAAGAACACATTCCGACTAATTCCCAGAAGACATAAAGCTGTATCAAGTTGGGACTGAAAACTGATCCTGACATCGACGCGGTAAACAGGCTTAAATAAGCGTAAAACCTAACGTATCCTCAGTCATGACACATGTAACTATCGCTGTAAATCATAACCGGGACGCCTACAGTGGTAACCAGTAGTGACATGATCAGAGTAAGCGGATCAATCAAAACCCCTATTTTCAGGCAAAAGTCATTTTTTGGGATCCAAACCCATAAATACTGCTGAATCGAGCGATTAACTAATTGTTCTCGAAGTAGGGAGAGGGAAACCAGCATAGCAGTTGCTAACGAAAAGGTATTGAACAATGCACACAGACGACGAAAACCTACTGTAGCTTCTGGAAAAAAGAACGCTAATGATCCAGTGCAGCAAGAAGCTACTAGTGGACACAAAGGGATAATCAAAGCATATTCGTTTGAAAGTTTCACAGACGTATCGAATCCAAATTCAATTTATTATTTATTTCCTGCCATTTATCGCTGGAAGAGAAAGTATGAGAACGATACTAAATAGAATGTATGCATACAAAATAATCAAATTCCGACTAAACAAGATACTAAACTCTTTAAATTTTTTAACTTTATCAAGCAAACAACAAACAAGAAACTTGACAATATTCAGATATGGCCAAGATACTTATTCGAGTCACAAAATTTGGCAGCGAATCGACTTGTTTTACAAGCAAACTTTTTTTTATCAGTATTAAAAAAAAATAAAAAAAAAATGGAAAAATGAGAGGAGGGAGTCGGAGTGGATACATACGCAATTATCGATATTGGGGGAAAGCAACTACGAGTAGAACCGGGACGATTTTACGATGTTGGTCGGTTCGCCCCCGATGTAGACACATTGGGATTTAACACGAAAATATCCACAAATCGTGTTTTGCTTATTCGTAATGGATCTGACATAGATATTGGTTATCCATGGCTAGCCAATGCAGTTGTCAAGGGCCGAATCTTACATAGCTGCTTCGGAAAAAAATTGGCGGTACAAAAGATCTTCTCTAATAGAAAAACATGCCGGATCTGTGGATACAGGGAAGATATGATTAGATTTGTAATTGATTCCATCCAATTGAATCGCAGTACTGCCAATAATCAATAATTTTTTAGGCGCATAAAGTCACTAAACACTAAAAAATTGATGCATTAATATCAAGTTTTCTACCCTCAGTTGCCGTTTGCTCGTTCTTGTTTTTCGTGAATTTCTCGATTCATTATATCCATTCTATCGATATGTATCAACATAGCAACTAATTGCGAATAAAGCTCTTTAAATACAAAAAAAAATATGGCCGTCCCAAAAAAACGTACTTCTGGATCGAAGAAGAAAATTCGTAATCATGCCTGGAAAATCAAATCTGTAGGGAAGGCGTCAAAATCCTTTTCTTTGGCCCAATCTGTTTTAAGCGGGCGTTCAAGAAGTTTCTACTACGTAACGGAAAAAAAATCCTTCCTAACAAATTAACAGTACCTGCATAATCTGTAGGTATAGCCGCTGTATAGATATGGACAAGTAAGCAATTAGATGGGTGAGAAACTACAAAATTAACAAAGGAAGTGACATAAACTTATTAAGTTTGACTAATAACCTAAATTGCCACTTTTTAGTAGCAATAATTTTTATTATATAAAAATGTGTTGTCAAAAAGTTTGAGTGTTGGTAGTTGGCAACATAATTGTGCTTGTCAATCAACTACGAGCAATTGGAGGGTAATATTCTGAGAGGACAACAAACTTCTAACTTATCATCAACGTTTATTCCGCGGAATTTGGATTTGATTATGCATATCCGCATCTTAATTTGATGGCTTGTTCTTTGCCTGGAAAACATTTGCTGCACCCCAAGGGGGGTATATGTTTAATAACACATATCATGCCACGATTCCTTTACGAGTGAAGCGAAGCCGTCTGCAGTCGGAATAGCAGGATTTGAACCTGTGACCTCCATCACCCCAAGATGGCGCGCTACCAAACTGCGCCATATTCCGTATCTATCTATATATATATATAGATAGATATACATAGATAGATATAGATCTATATATGTTAGTATTATGTAAACTACATATACGTAATTAACCAGAGTTCTCATACTCTTTCCCTAACCCTATCAATAGTTCATCAGAGTACTTCTATTTTCCAAAAATTTGTACCAGTTGACTCGTCACTCTCAACCGGTGTAAAATGAATTGGCATTTGCTCAAACTTGTACGAGCCGCTATGGTGAAATAGGTAGACACGCTGCTCTTAGGAAGCAGTGCCAGAGCATCTCGGTTCGAATCCGAGTAGCGGCACTTAAAAGAAAAAAAATGTTTCAAAAATTTGTTAAAATTAGAATAGGCATGTAAAAAGTAAAGTTACAAGTAAATTGGTAATAATTAATTTGAATTTGAGAAAATTGAAAAAAAAAAAGATTACTGGTCCCCTTCAATTACGACGTATACCCGCGTAGAGTACATATCTGTTCACATTTCATTTCTGATGCTTTTTTTCGTCACTTTGTCAAATCTCATCAATTTGTTTTATGAAATTGATAGGTTTGATCACTTTAGCAAAAATAGCATGACAATGGCCTTTTTCCGTATTACGGGATTTATGATTATTCGTTACCTTCAAATCAGACACTTACCGCTAGGCAATTTATATGAATCACTGATGTTTCTCTCATGGGGCTTCTCTTTGTTATACCCAATTTCAAATGTTGAAAAGAAAAATGGGTTATCGGGTGCAATTTTGGCGCCGGGTGCTATGCTGACTCACGCCTTTGCAACTTCAAGTCTTCCCCATAAGATGCAGCAATCTACGTTGTTAGTACCCGCCTCGCAGTCTCATTGGTTGATGATGCATGTAAGTACAACGTCAATTAGTTATGTAACTTCGTTGTGTGGGTCTTTGCTGGCAATAGTTTTACTGAGCCTCTTCTACAGTGAAGTAGATAGCGTAACTTTGCAACACAATTTCAAAAAAAGCATTTCCCGGCTCAACTTCCGTATAAATATTAATAGACAAGCCAATGGGCAAAACTCCCTATACTTACTTCTTTTGAATTCGCGAAAGTGTCAATTGATTAATTACTTGGATAAATTGGCTTATCAGACAATAACTTTGGGATTTTCTCTTTTGACTATTGGTATACTTTCCGGGGCCGTGTGGGCTAATGAAGCTCGGGGATCTTACTGGAGCTGGGACCCAAAAGAAACTTGGGCGTTAGTCACTTGGTTGATATATGCTATTTATCTTCATACAAAGATAAATGAGAAGTGGATGGGGGAGGGACCGGCTACAGCAGCATCTATGGGATTTTTTTTGGTTTGGATTCGCTTTTTAGGAGTCAATTTGTTAGGAGTTGGATTGCATAGTTACGGATGGTTAGTATGAAAACGGGGAGGTGAAAATCGATGAGTCAAACAGAAATTAGGTCAGTAAAACAACTAATTGACTAAATTATCAAATTTGTCAAGGAATTCAAAGAATAGTTGCGTAGATATATAATTCAAAATACTTAAATGGAGAAACAGGAACAGACTTCCAAGTAGATAGGTAAATTGCCAATTTCTCAAATGTCTGTTTCTGTCTCTCCATCATCTGCAGGTAGAAACAATTACATAATTACAAATATTTTGGGGGACAACTACGAATCGACTAATTCAACTGAGATTCAAGAAACCTCTCCATCTTTATATATTAAAAATAATAAATAAATTATTTTACTCGTACCAAATTTAAATTTTGAATAGGACCATTCTTTTTTTTACTTAGTCATATTGAAATATGGAAGCAATAGGGAAAGTACTTCATCATTCCAAATAGGCAAAATTAAATTTGGGTATGAACCAATACCTACTATTGGGAAGAGAAAAGAAATGAGAATAAATAATTCTCTTGGACCAGGATCAACTAAATAGGGATTCGATTTGTCGAAAAATTTGTAACCATAAAATATTCGACGTAACATCGATAACAAATAGATGGGGGTTAATACTGTACCAATTGCCTCTAGCAGTGTAATTCCTGCTTTGCACACAGAGGAATATTGCCTAGAAGTAACAACTCCCAGGAAAACTAATAATTCTGATACAAAACCACTCATTCCTGGCAATGCAAGAGATGCTAATGAAAAGATGCTAAACATGGTAAATAGTTTAGGCATCGGAATTGCGATTCCCCCCAATTGATCCAAAAGAAAAGTTCGAGTTCTATCGTAGCAAGTACCTACAAGGAAAAATAAAGCAGCTCCAATCAAACCATGGGAAATCATTTGCAAAATGGCTCCGTTAATACCAGCATCTGCCAAGGAACCAATTCCAATGCTTACAAAACCCATATGAGAAATCGAGGAATAAGCTATTCTTCTCTTGAGATTGCGCTGATTCATCGAAATTAGAGAGGCATAAATTATTTGAATTGCTCCAAGTAACATCATCCATGAACCTAGTAAAAAATGTGCATGAGTCAATAATTCCAAATTAATTCGAATAAGTCCATATCCACCCATTTTTAGAAGTACCCCAGCTAATAGCATGCATGTGCTGTAGTGTGCCTCTCCGTGAGTATCTGGCAACCAGGTATGGAATGGAAATATTGGCAATTTCACAGCATAGGCTACCAAGAAGCCTATATAAATAAGTACTTCCAACGAAAGGGGATAAGATTTACGCATTGAATCCTGAATATCGAAAGAAGGAACTTCGTTTCCACAAAAACTCATGCTCAAAGCCGCTACCAGAAGAAAGATTGAACCACCAGCTGTGTAAAGAACAAACTTTGTAGCCGAGTATAAACGCCTTTTTCCGCCCCATAAACATAGGAGTAAATAGACTGGAATCAATTCCAGTTCCCACATGAAGAAAAAAAGCAAAATGTCGCGAGAGACAAATAATCCAATTTGGCCGCCATACATAATAAGCATTAAAAGATAAAATAGCCGTGTATTACGAGTAATGGGCCAAGCCGCTGAGGTTGCCAAAGTAGTAACAAAACCTGTCAATATGACAAGACCCATAGAAAGGCCGTCAATACCTAATGACCAATGAAAGTGAATAGAGTTTATCCAACTAAACGTCTCTAACAACTGAACTGATTGGGAATCAAAGTGGAAGTGACAATAAGATATGTAAGTAATTGGTAAAAATTCCAATATGCAAATACCCAGGGTATACCATCGAGTGACTCTGTTTCCATCACGAGGCAGGATTGGAATAATCAAACCAGCAGAAATTGGGAAGGAAACGACTAAAGTTAGCCGAGGTACATTACTAATCATGAATTGGAGAAGAAATAATTTTTAATAAAAAAAGGAAGATTGCGTGAACGAAATTAAATGACCCACACCCGTCCTTTGAAAATCTCAATTCTCGGACGGGTATGAATCGAAATGACTTGACAGTTAATTTCTTTCTCTTTCCATGTTATTGACTGACTAATAAGCCAGACCCATACTGCGGGTAGTTTCAGATCCCAAATAGACACGTACACTCAAAAAATCTGTTGGACAGGCAGATTCGCATCTTTTACAGCCTACACAATCTTCTGTTCTGGGAGCAGAAGCTATTTGATTTGCTTTGCATCCATCCCAGGGTATCATTTCTAGCACATCTGTGGGGCATGCTCTTACACACTGAGTACAACCAATACATGTATCATAGATTTTCACTGAATGTGCCATTGAATCTGTCTACTCCCATTAGATTGACATAATGAATTTTTATTAGAAGAGTTGAGATAGATTTATATTGTCTCCACTCCAATTTTTGCTTAAATATCTCTGGCAAAATGTTATCATTACTTCCAAAATCTATCCGATGAAATTTTTTTTAGTAAAAATTTGTTTTTCTAGGAAGGGAGCCGAAGGACGAACTAACTGAAAAGGTTAGTTATAAACTATGGTTGGTAGAAGGTATCAGAATACCTGGAAGGAGTAAAATACTGTTATTAATTTTAGGAACGAAATCAGGAACTAAGTGTCTACAACCGCTCAACTTATTAATCAATCACCATTTTAACAAATTTGATTGGTCAATACGAGTAGATTTCCTGTTTCGATGGATGGAAAGGGCGATGGCTAACCCGGCGGCAGCTTCGGCAGCTGCGACGGCTATTACAAATAGTGAAAATATCTCTCCCCCCTCTCGATTGGTGGGAAGATTTGAGAGTGTAATAAAGTTTAGAGTAATTGCATTAAAAATTGGCTCAAGACTCATCAGTGCCCTAACCGTATTTCTACTCGTAATTAGTCCGAAAAAACCTACACACAAGATGTAGGCACTCAGAATTAATTCTTGTTCAAACGTAATTTATTAAAATTCTCCTCGAAAATTTTGATAAGTCAATTTCTTTTTCCGAAGTCTTTGTATATATTTAAATTTATAGAAATGATCGTCATTCAGAAAAATAAAGAATTATCGCGGGGTGATGAAGCAGACGACTTTTTATCGGTTGTAAATGCATCCTCGTCGCGTGCCAGATTAATCGCTCCCACTAAAGCAACTAAAAGAAGTATCGAAACAAGTTCGAACGGTACTATAAACTCGCCTAATAACTTGTATCCAAGTTGTTGAACATTATTCCCAGTTATACCTGATACAGGAATTCCTGATTGATTGGTGAAACTCAGATCAAACCATTTTGTATTATGAATCACACAAGCTAATGCTGAAAAAAGGATTGCGCAAGCCCCTAAAGCGGTGAGATACCCTACGCCACAAGCAGCGACGTTCGAACCTGTTGGTTCATCAGTAATCATTACGGCAAATACCGTTAAAACATTTATGGCTCCTACATAAACTAGCGATTGCGCAGCAGCTACAAAATCTGCATTTGATACGAAGTATAATAGAGATATACAAGTGAAAACCGACCCCAAGGAAAAAGCGGAATTAGCCGTATTGACAAATGATACTGCGCCTAAACTTCCAAGCAAAATACCCAACTCTATTAATGCCAAAACAAATTCATGAATTAATTCCGGTAGATTCGTTAGACACAATTACTTAGGTGTTTTATTTGAATTTTTTACACTTAATACTTACTTTGCCCTTCCCTAGTTTTTTGGAAAACGGGGTATCCAATCAATTATTTGATAAGATAACTCGTTTTGTAAGTTATGAGTTAAGTGCTAAGGTTTTTCACTCACAATTTTTTTTATCCAAAAAAATTGTTGAATTAGAAACTAATTGAATTGAAACATTTTGAGAGGCAGAGAGAGGTACACGCCCCAAAGCCGTTTGATCACAATTAAGTTCGTGACGATCATAACTAGAAAGTTCAAACTCTTCGGTCATTGACAGACAATTTGTTGGACAATACTCAATGCAATTCCCGCAAAATATGCAAACTCCGAAATCAATGCTATAACTTTTCAATTTTTTCTTTTTCACCTCTTTTATAAAAACCCAATCGACAACGGGTAGATTGATTGGGCATACTCGAACGCATACTTCGCAAGCAATACATTTGTCAAATTCAAAATGTATACGTCCGCGAAATCGTTCGGATGGTAAATTTTTTTCATATGGATACTGAACAGTTATGGGTAAACGATTTGAATGATCCGAAGTAACCGCGGATCCTTGGCCAACGTATTTTGCCGCTTCTACAACTTGTTGACCATAATTTTGAAACTTAATTATTGCCGGAAACATAATATGGATAAACCTAACTTCAATTTTATTTCTTAATATAAGAAAAATTTCTGTGTAATGAGGGAGGAACAGATAGGTGCAAGTGTTTCCTGGTATTAAATTAAATGAATTTAACTTGAACTAAAGCTGAAATGGAGGTGTCAATTTAGTAATAGGATTCGAAACGAGGCTGTCAGCAACAAATTTCCCGAAGCAATGGGCGAAAGAAATTTCCATCCGAGATCTAGTAATTGATCCATCCTTACTCTAGGTAAAGTCCATCTTGTCAAAATGGAGATAAATAAGTAGAGATAGGATTTGGACAATGTGGTGGCGACCTCTATAACCGGCCTCAACGTACTGAATGACTCGTTGATGCCACTCGAAGTTGAAACATTTTGTCCTAGACTTTCAAAAAAAGGAATTGGGGAATTCCATCCACCTGAATACAAGACTGCTACGAATGGTGAGGAAACCAACAAATTTAAATGGGAACCAACATAAAATAAGCCAAATTTTATTCCCGAATATTCAGTTTGGTAACCGGCAACTAATTCCTCCTCTGCTTCCGGCAAGTCAAACGGCAATCGCTCACATTCCGCCAATGAGGAGATAAAAAATGCTATGAATCCTATTGGTTGACGCCACACGTTCCACCCTAGTAAGCCATATTTGGATTGTATTTCTACTATATCAACTGTACTCAAGCTACCAGATAAATATAGTCGGCAAATTTATCCCTCCGCCTCTAATTCAAAACCGTACATGAATTCAGAGTCTCATACGGCTCCCCATCGAGATCGTGAAGAAGAGGAAATTATTTTAGTTGTAGATGAGAATATCCGCCTCTAATCGATGAGATTCTGTTTGCTACGAGTTTGCTTCCGAATCTGTCTTAACCTTATTTAGTTTCATACTTCTATGAATTGAAATTTTATAAGAAACGCTTTATATCTTTTGCTCATTCTCGTTTGGGAGAAGTATAATATCTTTTTTCTGTCTATAGAAAATTTTATAGCCGAATCGTTTCAATTGCATAATTTTGATGAGGATTACTTCGTTCCAAATGGTTATCACTAAAATGAATGGGATTATACTCGAGAATGAAATTATCTAGATGCACTACTCAGTCATCCCTACCAAAGCCGAGTTTATTTCATGCAGCAGAATGAAATGGATATAAAATGGGTAGAAATCTATTTATATATAGACATATATCTCTGCGTTGAATTTTACCCATTTATTCCTACAACCCCTTCGTTTACTCCACCCTCGCAATCTCTTGTGTATATTTGTGTTTCTCGCCAATCACTTTTTGTAATTTTAGAGGGGAACAAAAACTGACTACCTGCTCCCATCCGCTTCAAGCCTAGATAACGGGTCAAAGACTTGGGATCATGTAGCATGCGCCGCTCAAATATGCTTTTAGTTCGTCCATGAACTATAGGGTTTGATTTCGTAACTGCGGAAACGCCGTTTGAGCTCACCCAGATAACTATTTGGTTTATGTTTATCATCTAACAAAATTTTTTCTTAGTACGAGGTAAAGATGTCTACCTCTTTTTTTTATTAATGCTTAACGAATCGCACGTAGGGATATCGACAGTACACATGGGGCTAAGGGTATTTCGTAACTAATAGACTGAGCCGCGGCCCTGAGACCACCTGAGAAAGAATATTTATTATTCGAACCATACCCAGCCATGAGAAGACCCAGGGGTACGATGCTTGAGATAGCAATCCAGAAAAAAACACCTATTCCCGAGTCGGATAAAATAATATGTTGGCTAAAAGGTATTACCAAGTAAGTTATGAAGACTGGTGTGACTACAACAGCTGGTCCGGCGGTAAATAACCAGGCGTTACCCTTAGCTGGAACGACATCTTCTTTCAAAAGAAGTTTAATTCCATCTGCTAGAGATTGAATAATTCCTAATGGACCTGCATATTCCGGTCCAATACGTTGTTGCACCCCCGCAGATACCTTTCATTCAAGCCATGCAATGACTGAAACTCCCATCGTGACTCCCAAAACTAGAATGAGAGTATAAGCAAAAATCCAAATTGATTCAGAAAGATTCGTTGCAATTTCTAATTTGTTGAAAAGATGAACTAGTCTTTCTCCATTAAATTTGCTACCAATTATCATTCTAACGATCAACCTCTCCCATAATAATGTCTATGCTACCTAATATTGTCATAATATCTGCGAGCTTCATTCCCCTAATCAATTGAGGAAGAATCTGCAAATTTGTAAAACCAGGTGGACGGATTTTCAATCTCCAAGGAAAGACGCTATCATCTCCGATTAAAAAAATTCCTAATTCTCCCTTAGGAGCTTCTACTCTTACGTAATGTTCCTGTTTAGGCAATTTTAGGGTAGGAGAAGATTTCTTTCCAACAAACTGGTAATTGAAAGTGTTCCAGTCCATTTCGTCTCTTTGTTGCACAAGACGCCGCCCTTCAAGATTTTCATATGGACCTCCCGGAAGAAGTTTTAAGGCTTGCTGAATAATATTTATTGATTCCTTCATTTCGTCGATTCGTACTAAATAGCGAGCCAAAGAATCTCCTTCCCCCTGCCACTGAATTTGCCAATCCAGTTTATCATAACACTCGTAATGATCAATTTTGCGTAGATCCCATTGAACCCCTGAAGCTCGCAATGAAGGTCCAGATAATCCCCAATTGATGGCTTCCTGTCTACTTATGAAACCTACTCCCTGTACTCGTCTCAAGAAAATAGGATTTTTTGTAATTAGCCGCTCATACTCATGAATTTTTGGAAGACAATATTGGCAAAAATCCAAGCATTTATCTACCCATCCGTATGGCAGATCTGCGGCAACTCCCCCAATTCGGAAATAGTTATGCATCATTCGCATGCCTGTAGCAGACTCGAACAAGTCGTAAATCATCTCCCTTTCCCGGAATATGTAGAAAAAGGGAGTCTGTGCACCGATATCTGCTAGAAACGGCCCGAGCCATAACAGATGAGAAGCAATTCGGCTTAATTCAAGCATGATTACGCGTATGTAGCTAGCTCTTTCGGGTATCTGAATATTTGCCAATTTTTCCGGTGCATTGACCGCAACCGCTTCAGTAAACATAGTGGCTAAATAATCCCACCTTGTTACGTAGGGAAGGTATTGCAAAGTTGTTCGGTTTTCAGCAATTTTTTCCATTCCTCGATGCAGATATCCCAAAATTAGTTCACAATCAACAACATTTTCACCCTGTGGAACAGCAACAAGCCGGAGAACACCATGCATTGATGGATGATGAGGACCCATGCTTACCACGACTGGATCAACATTTCTAAGGCGAATACTCGTAAATTGCTTCCTTTCCTATAAATGTCATAAAACCCGATTTGCCCGGGGATGAGGTAACTTTTCAACTACAACATTGCGAGGAATCATACTCCCTCGAAAAAGCAGAAAAAAATTTAAGCTAACGTCCTTTTAACCCCCGAATACCTAATTTCTTCAAAACTTTCAAATATAAACGCGTATTTGCGTTGGACAAATAAATTAGGAGACGCCTGCGTTTCCCAAGTAATTTCCACAAACCTAATTGGGATGAGTAGTCTTTGGAGTGTAATTCCAGATGGGAAGTGAGTTTCGACACTTGGTAAGTTGAGTAATAAATTTGAGAAGCGGTGAATCCTGTATTTCTGTTCCCATTTGAAAGCTGTGCGTCAATAGATTCTTGTTTCTTCATGTTAATATTAATAGTAAGCACAATTCTGTTTCCTATATCGAATCGATTATAAGGGATTTGACTAATAGTTGCAGCAATAATTACTTGTAGATAAAAATTTGGTTACTTTTGTATGAGGGGGTGTGGTACAAAACCCCGCACACCCCATAATTATGAATTGAGTCCCCATGTCTAACTGATAAATTATCTAAACTTCGCTTCTGCTTTCAGCATTCAAGTCTGTAAGTAATTGATTTTTAACTACCCAACTCCGATAATAATAATTTAGCAACTGGGCACATATCGCGTCTTTCCCCTGATTCTTTCAATTTGAAATAATGGGATACATCCGTATTCTAAGCGTTGCAAATCGACTCCCAGTTGTGACGCCAAGACAGAATCTACCGGCACAAGCCACTTCCTCCAACCGGTGACTAGGCCATAAAAAACGTTTGATCTTTTGAATTTCATTTGGTTCTCGCAGATAAGGGGGATGTTGCTTCTCGCCATTGGAGGGCTTTTCAATTTCTGAAATAAGGTGAGAGGAATATATTACCAGGTCCGAATTTGTTGAAATTAGGAAACAGCGAAGGAATCGAAATTCCCGCCGACGTCTCGGAAGTAGAACATCGTCGATGTTATAAATGCCAAACTGTTTGTAATTTCGTTCAGTTAATATGTGTAACACCTTCGAGATGTAACTATCATTATATATATTTCTGTATAAACGTCTCTTGGCTCTACTTCTTAATCTGGACTTGAATTTTAAAAGAGGGTTAATTATTTTGTACAACAAATCTTGATCATCAAATACTAGCGATAAACGATGAGCCGAAATGTCAGATAAATTGTTGAAAAAATCAACCTTAGTCGTCGCGTTAAAATGTAAGTTTAATAAATCTGAATTTATTTCAGTATTGGCACAGAGTGTGACCAAATCTTGGTCATCTCCTAACATTCTTGTAAGAGCTATTAAGTTTCTAAACTTCTCCAATTCCGCCTCAAATTTCCATTTCCATCGGAAGATGTAGTCCGCATCTTCCCGTTCATCTGACATTACTTCGTACAACTCATCCGATACTTCCTGTAAGCTGCTGTTTATATCTAGTACTAAGTCGCGTTGCTCATTATCTTTTAATATGAAATTTTTCAACCCCTTCGGTTTCTTTTTGAAATTGGAAAAGTCTTTCATTTTTGAAAAACTTAGATTTAGCCATGGCATTAAATCAAATTGAAAATTAAATCTTATTTCTGCATGAGAATTCTGGAAGTGAACAAATTTACCAAACCTTTTTCCCTCTTCCCTACTAATTCTTCGTATGCGATCCGTGCGTTGAAACTTTTGTTTTATAACATTTTTTTGCACAGATAAGTTCTTTGTATCTCCATTTTGCTCGAAATCAATTAAGTTCTGTAACAGATTTCTATGTTTATGGAGTTTGCTGAAATTCCTAATCCGATCCCTGGGGAAGGATTTTTTTGCGTAAATTGAATAACTGTCTAATTTTCTTTGAGAGATGTAACGTCTCAATTTATTTGCAGTATTTCCCTCAACACTACTCAATTCCTTCAAGCTAACTTTCCATTTGCGAGGTGCTATGTTCCGCCATACTGCTAATGGCAAATTATATCTATCGAGATACTCTAGCCATTCATTCCAATTCTTTTCATTCAAGTTACAAAATTTTTTTAAAAATCCCCGTTTTTCTATATATTTTAGAATATTTTCGTCAAAATATTGGTTGGCGGTTTTGTCAGTTTGCCTATCAAAATAGATTGTCAAATTAGTTACATAATTACTTTTATTTTGAATACTCGGAAATTTTGTTGCAATAGAACCGTAATGGACTGGAGTTTGTTCCATATAAACTTCGGGTTGATTTAAATTTGAGACACCATCGTTTTGAATACAAACATAACCCTGCTTGCTATTTTTTCTGCAATTATTATTAATTTTTTCACTACTACTATTAACTAACTGATTTAGGTTTAAGTCTTTACCCATACCAATGTTCCATATATCGGCATAGAGACAAGCTTGAGATGACGAGCCAAGGCGCGGAAATCCATTTTTTAGCAATAAATTGTTTTTCCGATTGATGTTACTTAGCACCCTTGTAACTTGTGTATAAAATGCAACAAATTCATTGAAGTAATGAACGGAAAACCTGTCAATTGTGAAAAACAAGTTTATTGCTATTGAAACAAATTCTTCAGCTGCTTCCTCGCCAAAGAAGTATAAACTTAATATTAGTTCTCCAAAATCTGCTGGTTGTTGACGTTCGGATCTTGCAGAATTAATGAAATTTCTATCGCTTAATACAACATTGACTGGTGCCGAATCGACCAAATTTTTGTTGGGATTTGGTTCATCTGATTCAAATTTTTTGTCCAAAGGATTTACGGGGTTGGATGCAATACCACCCGCGACAAATTCTTTCCTTATTTCCCCTTTATCAACAAATTGTTTACCAGTAAGACTAGCCGGATGCATTTCCCCGCCAATAGCAATAGATTTACTATTCCTCATGATCATCTCATACTCGGGTTTTATCATTTCACTTATGTAATTGGTGGATGAAGTCTTTATCCAATCTTTTCTATCTGAACCAAAAGCACTTGGTACTTTTCTAACTCGTCCGAAATTGGAGATAAAGTTCAATTCTTTCGAAGAAATTGAACTCATTTTCAAAATTTTTTGCAAATTAAACCTGGAGTCAATAAATTGATAGACGTGCCGAATTTGGAGAGGTAATCCCCTTTTGCAAATCCGAATTAATTTTTTTTGCACAGGTTTCCAAAAAGAAGTTTCTTTTTGAATCGTCCCGAAGGGTACATCTGTCTGATACCCCAAAACAGTTAAATAAGTAAATTTGGGTCTTTTTCTTTTCAATCTTTTTGTGCTTTTTAATTCTTGCCTCTCACTAGATCGAGCTTCCATATGCTCTTTTTGAAGAATCTGTTGTTTTCTACTCTCATCCGTGTACCAAGGCTTTAGCCGAAACGGATACACAATCTTTATCTGGATACCTTCTCTTAACCATCGTGGGGGTAACTCATCTTGCGAAAATTCTTCGCCGTCAAATGTACAATTGATGTGAATTTCTTTCCTCCATTTTGTCCAGTCTTTATTCCATTCGGAATTTTGGCGGAGTAAGATACGACCAATACTTTTTAATATTATAAGTACTGGTAGTTTTATAAATTTCCGAAATCTGGATTGAAAAACAAGCATATATCCTCTTCCATTATGAATAGGACCTATGTCCGATCTAGCTGCTACAGCTGAACGAACAAGTTTTGATTCACCAATTAAACTTTTTTCCACGAATGGAAAAGTATTTAATAGCTGCTCTCCGAGCTCGTAATCCGCGTTTTTTTCCAACTCATCAGATGTTGCTTTGAGACTCAACGTTATTAACCGCTTAATGGGTGGTTGAATTAAAAGTGGTACTTCCGCTGATCTGAGGAAGAAAGACGAACGTATTTTTCCCTGAAGTGCTTTCCATAGCAAAGTCTTTCGCCTCCTAGAACGCATGGATCCCTTCAGAAATTTTCGGCGGAAATCAGATACTTTTGCGTATCGCTTTACCAATTTTGCCGATCTGGGTTTTCCTCTTGCAGAAGTAATACCCACATTACGCAACTTCCTATGACGAAAATCACCGTCTCCCCCCGGAACGTCAAAATCGTTGTCGAAATACAGTGCGATATTCCGGGCCAGATCCATACTTAGATCTTCGACTTTGTGGAGTCTGCGGATTTTTCTCTCCGCATTTGACAATCTTTCAGAATCATTTACCATAAACGCTTTGAATGAATACATCCGATCAATTTGGTGACAACGTCCCTCCTTTAGGTAGGTCAGAAATAAAAGTCGATCCTCGTAATCTAAATCCATTATTTCCTCCCAAGTAATATTGGGTTTGGATGAATCTTTAATCTTCTTCAAAATTTTTTGCACTTCATAGTCGTACAAAACTCGATTTTTGAATATGAATTGGAACATACGTCTACTTTTTACTGGCAAAGTTTCCCACGGAAGAGTATTTTTATTTCCCTGTTTCCACTCCCGATTTTTTGCGGAGATCCAATCTTTAAGAACATTTCTTTTGGCGGTGCCTCTCATACTTCTACTTCTTTTCCTCGTTGCTAACTCGTCCCATTCCCATCTGGTTAAACCCAATTCATCTGTTATCAAAAATGTTTGTGGAACCGGAATTCGTATACGAGAGTTATTGACAAAAGGGTCGTAGGTGTAAGGTATCCTCCTCCTTTTTCCACCTGTTAATCTGGTTTTTTTTCCCATTGCTTTTGGAAAGAAGGAACCGGTATCTAATAACTCAATCCGATCGGTTAATTCTTTCTGAAAACTTGTGATTCTTGCCAGTTTTTCCGAAATCCAATTCCGAGGTAAGAAATGGGTTTTTCCATACCTACGGGACTTCACCATAGACCGATACACTTCTTTCTCAAAAATTGACAAACTTGGCAACGCTGCAAAAGACAATCTTTCTTTCCCATCGGTTAGACATTTTTCAAAAAAGTATGTAGATGTTCTTCCCCTGTAAAAACTGCTATCTATGTCGAATCGACAATTTTTAACAAATCGATTGCCTCGATTTCCTCTAGAGGGATCAAAGAAAGAAATAGGCCACGGTTTAAAAAACCACCACAAAAGATCTGAATATTCAGCAATTTCCCAAAAAGACATTTCTTTATCCTGAGATTCATTCATGAACTTCTTGGTCCAAAAAGATACCGGGGACCTACCCAAATACGCCACAGCATTTACTGCAAAAACAATACTAAAAGTTGTATATATTGAACGTTTCGCCAATAGATAGAGCATAGGTGAATCCCTTTCTACGCGAGTCAAAAGTAGTCTAGACAAATAGTTGAATGCTGTTTGACCAGTCAACCAACCTATAACAGTGGCAATTACAAAAATTTTACTAGTGCTATACCTGAAGAAAAAGAGGTAAGGTAGTCTTGTCAACACAGGATTTGGTAACATAATTGGGTTCAAAATTTGAAACAAGAAACTGATCAGAAATAATCTCACTAGTCGCGGATCACGTAATAGTATGACGGGACGCAAAATCTGATAATTTGGAAAATCCTTGATTATCAAACAAAAAAGAAGCATATATGGTATTGCCAATACAGTTAGTGCATGTGGCTTTGATAGTACTAAATAGATTGGTGAACAGTATATCGACGAAATCGTTACTAACTGTGCTAGCATTGACCCACTTAGAGAAACGAGACCACACAGATTTCCACCCAAAAGAAAAGATCTCACACATAAAATTTGTGGAGGCCCAATAGGTAATGTTGCGAGTAATCCATAATATAGACCAAATAGTATGTAAGGACTTATCAGTTTTGGCCAAGGCAGTAACAATAGTATATTTATATTCGTTGCAGTTTTTTTGATGTGTAAAGAAATTGACTTATTTGTTTGTAGTCTCGGTATCTATCGCTTTTCTATTAGAACCCTCACTTCTTCTCGATTCTGCCATGTTTTGCTCCCATCCTAGTACCGGTAGTATTAATAATATTATACGTAAGAATGCAACATCATTCAAGTAACTTGGAAAAGTCAATCATAGATTTTGAGCAAATTATTACGGAGAAAGTTGATAATTTCTTTTCTTAATCGTATAAAAAGTGATAAAATTAACAAAATTTCTGATTAAGAAATTAACTAACCGGAGTTAAATACCTTCTCATAGTGATTTGTTTTTAATTGTTACGTATTAAAAATATATGGATAATTTTAATCAATTTATTGTCGTCTGTTTCGACAAACTACGGGAACCTGAGGTTAAACCACCTTTACATCGCAACGGACGAGTAACTAACTCGAGAATGTCTCGAGCATTACCAAATCCATGAATTTGTGCAAATGTAAATTCAACTGACCATTTGGTATCTATATTTCTAGCCTCCAAAGGATTAGCATGGGCCATTCCAGTAATAGCCAAATTAGGTTTTAGTTCATGCATACGTTGCACCTGTCCGTAATTGTCAGGTTTTTCAACAATCCGAGGTAAAGGCGTTTTCATTTTCCTGCAAGTATGCTGTAGAAGCAGTAGCTCAGCGGCTTGGTATCGCCTATCCATATAGGGAATACCTATTTCATAAACGATCATTCCGCATCTAATTAAAAATCTTGCTATAGAAATTTCTAACAAATTATCTCCCATAAAAAAGACGGATTTATCCGCTACCACCCGGATATAATCTTCAATATTTTTCCATATCCGATTTTCCTTTTCTTCAAGACCATCTGGTTTTATGTTGAAAACTGAACAAATTTTTTCGATCCAAGCGCGTGTCCCATCTGGACCAATTGGGAAAGGTGCTCCAACTAACTGACATTTTCTTCGACGCATTAATGTTGTTGCCGTACGACTTAGGAAAGGATTTACTCCACACACGTAAACGTCTTCTCCCAAGCCGGGGAGTTCGTCATATTTTTGGGATGGTAACCACCCCGAAACGCAAATGGACTGACGTTTCAACTCTGAATTAAGTTGCGAAGCTACACTTGAAGGCAAAGAGCCAAAAAGCACTAAATTAGATCTTGTTAATTCAATTCTCCGGGAGGGAAATATTTTAGTTGAGGTAGTATTCATTTTGAGACAGTCAAATTCACTCTGGCTTTTCCAGTTTGTCTCACGCTGTTTGGATTCTGGACAGCGATGCACCATGGCAGCCAACACAGTATCTTCCCCCTGAGTGAAGGCATAATCCAACCCATTCGCTCGTGCGACCACGATAGGTATTCCAATTTGTCTTTCTAATTTTGGTGCTATACCTTCCAAATCCATCTTTATTATCTCTGTGGTACAGGTGCCGATCCAAATAATAACACTAGGATTTCGATCGTTTTTTATCTGTAAGCAAATCTTTTCCAACTCTCTTTGATCATTTGATTGAGCTGATATGTCTCCTTCTTCCAATTCTGCCATTGCATAACGAGGTTCCGCAAAAATCATCACTCCAAGAGCATTTTGTAGGAAATAACCACAAGTTTTTGTGCCTACCACTAAAGAGAAACTATCTTCAATTTTTTGGTACAGCCAAGCTACACAACTAATTGGGCAAAAGGTGTGATAATTGCCAGTTTCACATTCAAAAGCAGGAGTTTCCGGAGTTTTCATGGAAGTGTTTCCTTAGATTAGAAGGGTGTAGAGATAGATCCACATATGTATAAACAAAGACTCATTCTCTTCACTATCAAATAATTGTAAAGTCAAGTGAAACATCTCGTTGATTATATCCAATTTCATTTTTATCTCTAGAATCGGTATTTAGATAGAAATCAGATAGTAAACTAAATAATTCCCTATCTGGTATTTCTCTGGGTACGACTCCTTCTGGTTCGGATAAGATTTAATCCGCTATATTTAAATGAAAATCACAAACATACTTTAAATTCGGTTGGTACTCAGCCATTTCAAATAAAGTTTTTCCTTTCACCCTTGATACGCGAATATCTTCGACTAGAGGCAATACTTCGAGCACAGGCATGGGACAGGCTTCTACATACTTATCAATAAGATCTCTTTCAAATGTTCGATTTCCAACTAGACCGGCTAACCGCAAGGGATGGGTATGTGATTTTTCCCTGACCGAGGCCGCAATACGATTTGCTGCAAAAAGAGCGTCGAATCCGTTATCAGTTATAATAATACAATAATCTGCATAATTTAAGGGAGCGGCAAATCCCCCACAAGCAACATCTCCCAAAACATCAGATAAAATAATGTCATATTCGTAAAAAGCGTTTAACTCTTTCAAAGGTTTTACCGTTTCTCCCACAACATACCCCCCACACCCTGCTCCCGCAGGGGGTCCTCCTGCTTCTACGCAATCGACCCCACCATAACCTTTATAAATAACATCTTCAGGCCATACATCTTCATAGTGGTAATCTTTTACTTGTAATGTATCTATAATTGTAGGTATCAAAAATCCTGTCAGTGTGAAAGTACTATCATGCTTTGGATCGCATCCAATTTGTAATACTTTTTTTCCCCGTCTAGCTAAAGCTATCGATATGTTGCAGCTAGTTGTTGATTTTCCAATTCCACCTTTTCCATAAACTGCTATTTTCGTTTCACGAAGCTCCAATTCGCGTTCATTTCTCCCGACTATTCTTCATCTTCCCCATCTCTATATTTCCTTTTCGCTTTCCCTATTCTCCCTATTTTTAGTCCTCAAATATTTTCCTTCCATAACATGAGGTGGAAGAATCCTGCGACTATTCTACTACGCCTCCTGGAAGGGGGGAATAGAAAGATTGGTGATTGATCAATACAAATCGGCGGATGGGAGGGGCTTGTAAGGTTGATCTCGACCTTGTCTTGGCCGATTGCCCCCCCCCCTCCCATGCCCATGATTCGGGGGCCTTTCCATTCAAATGGGATTGCTATCGCCGCTGCCTCCCCCTATAATGGGAGTTAGGGCGTACGCGAAGTTTAGAAAATGGCAGAGAAAGCTTAACTCCCTGGAATTGGCTTCCGGAAAAGAGGTCTTCAAGTGTGTATGAGACTGAATCCCCTACCATTTTCCTCGGTAGCTCAGCGGTAGAGCGGTCGGCTGTTAACCGATTGGTCGTAGGTTCGAATCCTACCCGGGGAGATGCATATCTACGTCAATAATTCCCAGTAATAGGAGAGTTGTATTTCACAAATATGCAAAATCAAGTCGCGTTGGACCATGACCCACCAATCATTGAATGGTTTACTCTCTTCAAGCCTCAACACCAACAAGTGGAGGCGGGAATACTGGCGCGTCCTTCCCTGATCCCCCCCTTACGCTCCCTGAGCAGCTCCAAGGATCCAATTGAGGCGTCGTCTTTTAATAGTTTCCACTTCAATTCAATCCGGTGTATCGAATGACTGGAATGAGAGAATTAATCAGTCAACTGGGGGAGGTAAATCCAAAAAATTTTATTGAGGATACGTATTAATAGTTATACAAAAAATTTGCTTCGTCCGCATAATTCCTGCGGAATAACCTATATTACTCCTCTCAATCCTATTTTTAAGTAAAAAGACTCCTATCATATTCATATAGTAAATAGTATTCATATAGTAAATAGTAACTGGTCTCCAACTTCTTACTTTTCGAAATGCTGGAATTGGATTTTCCGTATCAGTAAAAGGAAAATATAGATCTTCCTCCTACTGATTTGGCTTTCAATTCTAGGGCTAGAGATCTCGACAGAGTGGGGAGTATCTAAGGAGGGAAACAACAGTTGTTTCACGATATCGAACTTTCATGAAGGAATTGTTTCATTGTTCGATCCAGTGATGCTTTACCAAACCGGAACGAATTGGATAGATATTCATAAGTTTCAAGCAACATATTATAGATAAGAAAATCCTGAAATGGGGAACGGTTCCGTCTCATCCATTTGTTTCTATGAACCAGAAGTTTAAACCGAAGAAATCGTTCCGGGAAATCCTCCGCTATCGTGTAGCAACCCAAACGAACGGGAGTAAATGTCTGTGGATATTGCAGATGTATATCTATGAAAGAGGTTTCCTTGATGTATTCGGAATCTCGCTCCTCCTCATCCGAAGAAAGATTATTCCACCGATTTCGAGATGAGTCGGGTTTCAATTTCGGATTATCTTCACGATATAGAAAGAAATTTTTAATTTTCTTATTTGACATCTTCTGAAGGCGCTGCCTTCTCATACCGTAAATGGTGTGAAGCCTCCGCGCCAGTTCTTTTGTCGGCAACAAGTTGCGGCGCGAGGAAGGAATGTTAGGGTCTGGCTGGAACAGAAGCATGGGGTCCCAGATGAAGCGCCCCCCGAAGAGTCGAGTCGTTTCATTAAATCGATCACAATGTGTTTCATACTCATTAGATGAGTCGCCAGAGATTCCCAATTCGAAAAATTGCTCACGTAACAACATATTATCCAATCGGTTTTCCAATCTTTTAATGGAGTTATCTGTTACATTAGTGACAGATTTTTCGAAGCTGAAAAGATACCCGCTTTTCTCGCGCCACTCACTTTTCTCCCCCTTAATCTTATTGAATTCAAAATCTTGTTGGGGTATATAATTCTGATTGTAGTAAAGGAGAATTAAGTTATACAAATGGTTGGGTTCGGATAATACCCCCATCAATTCGTAAGTCCCGCTTCGCAGGAAACGGAGACGCCAAGCCTTGTGGGACCAAGTAATCTCACGCGATATCTCTGTCGTTGAATTTATTAATTCGGGTGACTGTTGCATCTCGAAATCGGTTAGACTACTAAGTCTCCCTCTTCTCAGAGATTTAGAGGAGCGACTTGAAGAGGTTACACCTGAGCAATACTTGGATTTTCCAATAGGAAAGGGGGGAGAGAAACTATTACTGCGTCGACTCCCTTCTCTAGAAATTTCTGAACGTGATAAATTATTCGAGAGGTTTTCTAGGAGGCCACAAGCTAGGTTTAAGTCATTCTCTACGAGTTTGTCGATAGCAATGAAATTCTCCCTTTTCCTCATATTCATTTGGAACGAATCGCGAGCTACTAATTCAGCTAGTAGCCCTAGGAGATGCAAAAACATAGTAAATTCATCAATTGTTGATTCGGTTATTGAAGGTTCCACATACCAGTTAGACAAGTAATAAAATCGCATTTTTAACGCGTCACGACCAATAAATGGAATATTTGTGAGATAAATATCTATCAAACTATTCTTCGAAGTGGCTTCCGCCATCTTGTAGGAAAAGATTTCCCATTCAGAATCAGATTCCATCCCATTGCCCATATCACTAACAGTCGAATGTTGTCTATGCAAAGCTAATCCAATTGCGTTGTTACATACAAACTTTTTCCTTTTGGAAGTACCTATTAATAACGCTTCATTAGCGAGAAAGAATAAATCTCGTTTACTATAACCTGCAGTTCCAGACACAGTACTTTCAAGAAGAGGCGAATCAGCCCCTACTTCGAAACCTTTGATACGTAATAGAATTGACAATTCTTTCTGACGTTGACACCCATTGGACTTTCGGAAATTTATTAATTAGTTTAACCGATTCGGAGCTACTGAAGCTGGATCTATCCTCGCAGGTACGTGAGTCGTGGCAATAACGACATTCTTGCGGATGTTGGAGTTGCCGAGCTTGTGACCAATACTCTTCAATATTTGGCAAAGTAAAAATTTGGGATCAGCTTCTAGCTTATTATACGAACGATGAATATTCAATTCATGAATATCTTGAATCCATAGTGTACAAGGAGACATTTCTCTCGCTATTTCAAAGACGATATTTAATCGGTGTACGCTCTCTTTCGAGATGAAATTTCCACGTACATTATTGAAAAAGGATCGATTGTATATGAACTTCTTTAGTGGTAGTTTCACCACTGGAAAGTAGGAGTTGAATGCTACATCTCTAATAATAGAGGATCGACCAGTTTCTATAGGTCCTACTAGCAAAATTCCTCTAGATGGTAATAATCCCGATTGGAGTGAAATAGGTATGTCACCACATGGCATGTTTAGTAGACTGTCTCCTCGTCTTGTTGTTGCTGAAAGTAGAATATTTCTCCCAAGGGCGGAAAAAGCCCACTTCTCCGCAGGATCCAACTTACGGATCTTGTGACCCAATAGATCGTTTTGCCAGAATTGAAGTAAATATGCCAAAACTTTGGATCTTTCTTGTGGGTAAGGTTCATGAAAAATATTGTTACTCAATAAATCATAATTGGATTTCGATTTCGATGCATACCTGTAGAGAATCTTAGTCGTTACTAAATATTGAGTCAGTAGTTCTTTATGATTATCTAAAATATCAGAGCTTTCCCTACGAAATATCCATGAATCAAGTTCATTTTTCACGAGAAGGAAAAAAATTATATTACTTACACAATTCAATAATCTATTCAAGGAATGGATTAGTAGATCTCTCGTTAACATTTGGCTTGTCGGGGGGGAATACATTACCTTTTTTAAATAGGATCCACGCATTGGGTCTGTTAAATATTCAATAGTATCGAAACGTTTCCACGAATGAAAAGAATTGGAACCCGAAACGGCAGACAAAGGATGTTTCAGTAACGCGAGAACAAATAATATGGAGAGGATGCAGCAATAGGAGATAGGCCTATTGGAAAATTGAGATACCGACCATTCCCCTGAATGTAACATCTCTGCTTCATCACGAATTTTTTCGAGAATGAGAAGATCTTTTTCGGGGAATATAGTATTAATAGAATTGTTTCCGAATCTCAATTCTAGCCTTTGCAGGCTTCGGAGTAAATAGCCTTTCGCGCCACTTACTAAATCCTCAGCAATTCTTTGAGAAATTCTAGGAAGATCATGATTTGAATCGTAACTTATCTTAAGTACTATTTCTGGATATGTTTCTCTAATTAGATCGCAGAAGTATCTCCACCAAGTGGGGGTAAAAAACAGGGGTATATAATCTATCAATAAGCTCCATTTTTTGCCGATACTGTCTTTCCAAAAGATCCAAGAGATCTTATATCCGTTTAAATCTTTTGATAATTCATTAAAATTGATGAAATGGGACGGGCCAGCAGCTTTTTCCCGGGCAGATGAATCTGCAAACCCTGTATCTTCGCGGGGAACCTCCTTTCCAATTGATCCTGCTACAAATCTCGATGTTACATCGTTGCATAATGAGAATCTTAACGACCAATAAGGTGTATCCAATTCTTCCGGTTCCCAGAAATATTCAATAGATAAACCGTTTTGATAGACTCGATTCCTGGTGGAACCATTTCTCGAGTCTAATCCATCTTCAACAAACTTCTCCGAATTGACTCGATCTAATACCAGATTCCGACGAGGTTGGGATCGCTGATGATCCAACCACGAATCGGAGTTTACCGACGCCTTCTCCAAAGAAACTCCATCGTTACTGCACAAAGATAGGAACGAGTCTGTCCCTTCACGAAGGGATGAGCTCAAACTTGCAAGTAACCCATTCAGATCCGAAATAGAATTGGGAAGTCCATCTAAATGAGTTACTATTGTCGCAGATTCATGCAGATTAGGCAAAATGAATTGAATTGGTGTGAGTAAGTGACCAGCTACCTTCCCTGCTGTTTGTTTCGATAAATTGGATGATAACGAATCTGACAGTTGGGGATGAAGAAATGAGATGATATCAGATGAAATGGCTTTCTCGCGGGAGCCCGTATAAAAGTTTTCTAACACGTGGAGATAACTACTGTTGCATTTCCCGATGAAGAAACCCCTTTTGATTCTTGGGATGAAGTTATTTCCAGCACGGCTCCGTATAGGCGAGTCGTTTATTTTATTCATTTGATCGGCAATGCTTTTTGGAATACCCCCACCAGTATTCCTAATTGAATTCCCTTCACGACTTAAATCATACAGAAACAGATTCCAAATTTGCCTCCCCGTAATGGAAAGAGCCTCACTCGAGAATCCTGCTCGGATAGCTTCGATGCGAGGCAATCCGGGAAAGGTGGAATTCGACGCAGGTTTCAGTGCGGCCGAGGAGCCTACCGATTTTTCACTTCTTAACAGTCTAGACTTGATGAAGAAACTTCTTTTTTCTTCAAGAATTGTTTTGAAAACAAGTATCTGTTCGTCAATGTCACCACCAAATAAACTTGATAAAAAATCAAGCTCAATACGACTCATTTTGTTCAATTTCTCGAAATCTATATCGTCCAATTTTTCGATGCAGTAATCAATGGTATCTATCAGAGTTTTCTGGCGAGTAGCCTCAGCAACACTCATTTCAGAAAGAAATAACACATCGAGAAATCGATGAAAATATTTCTTGGTATGTTGATTGGTACTACGGAGACTGACACCAGTATTATTTAGCAACTTGCTTTCCACTATTGACACACGGCAGATTAATTCCTCCAAGTCGTACTTCATCGCTTCTCCCAAGAATTTTCCGACAGGCGAAAAAGACAAATCCCCTTTCGCATCGAGCCATCTATGCACATTTGATTGAACATTCCTACACTCATAAATTCGGAAGGTAACAGATTCGTTCAGTAGACGCTCTACGTCATCCTTCCACTTGAATACTGTTTAGTCAGTTGCAATTCTTGTTACACTGGTGTATTCTCCGCTCCCCGTCCATCCATCCAACCAATATTTGGTTTGGTAGAAATATTCAGTGGATAACGCGCAGAGATAATCGTGGAGAAGAAATATGTATGTTGAGTAGAGAGGTATGATTCTATTTCGCCCATATAATTTAACTAGAGAATATATTGAATCTAGGTTCCCCCCCCCTTTCAATTTGTTTAAAAAATTAGTATTTTCATTTCGATTAGTTGTTTCCTTAGGTATCTCTAAAGATGCTTTAAAATAGTTTGGAAGAATCTTATGGAAGTCGAAGTATTTGCTATTTGCTAACCTAAGTTTCTTGCCAAATATTTTGGTAAACGGCAAATTTTCCCTCATTCCCGATGCAAAAAATCCTTTCTCGGATTTGATGCTATTACCGACGTCAATGACTATCTTCCCATCAAGAATACGGTTTGATTTCTTAATTATCGAAAGGAAGTCGGTGAATCGGTTTATTAATTGATTTCTAATTTGTGAATAAGCATGTAGAACGGGAAAGTATTTTCTATCTTCTTCATAATCTAATCCGGATATCAAGTTGCGAAACAACATCGTTTTTTTACAAGACGTAAATGAAGATAAGTTGGAAAAGGCTTCTTTCTCAAAGAAAAATACCGATCCATCCCCTCGGTGATCTGCTGAATCTGCGGATTTAAGTAGCCCTTTGTCACAGGGGTCCAATACTACGGGACTTAATGAATCGTTTCCCAACCGTATTGGTTGTAACAGATCCAGATCTTGCTCGTCATGAATTTCCCAGAGAAGCGACGAATCAAAATTGTTTTGGTGGTAGTCACTTCCGTTCTTGGAAACTACCAATTGGGTATAGAATTTGAAAAACCTAAGTAAATTTTGCGGATACCTACCCCCACGAACCACTGGAATCCCTTCAGTTTCATCCTTGAATCTATCCCCGCTAAATAGTAGGGAATCTCTCGTTATACGTGCCCTCCATCTACCGAAAACCGGGGGAGTCATGACCCCATAACGACTTTTTTTCTCCTCCTTTGAGGAATCTGCAGAAATTGAAATATCTTTGTTCGAACCTAAGTGGTAGGGAGCCGGTACTACTTTCCCCCCATTTATTCCAACAGATAAAAATTTTTTGAATCGAAGGAAGCAATCGTATGAAAAATTGCCAGAATTTTCTGTCTGTTTCTTTCTTATCTCGTCACCTCCATTAATGACTTTCGTTAATACAAAACTTCTCTCGATCGAATTTTTGTCACTTAAGCAATGCATAAAAATTGGTATCGTCAGCAACATCAGCATCTCCAGGGTGATGCTACTAGCCCTCATTACTGAATGACGCAGATTACAGAAAAACAGTGAACTTAGAAATCACAAGTCAGATAATCTGATAGAAGGTTCAGCAGTGGAAGCTGGACTAACTACAAGTTCTTCGAGATGTTGGTTTCCCAATGATTCGGAGAAGTAGTTTAATGCATCGACTTCTAAGAAGTCCCAAACTTTAGATGAAAAAGATGGGCCCCTTACTCCTACTCTTTCTCTTACCACCTTTTTCTTTTTCGCCATAGTTTTTTTTTTCCATATTAGTTCTGAGACTATTTATCTACCTATTCTCCATATTTATTATACCGAGGATTTCGAAAATTTCAAGATGGGATGGAAGAAATATATCAGACGAGTCTAGTTATTTCCGTAACTAGCCGCATCCAAAACTGGAATAAAATAGGGAATTTTCAGATGTTATTGTCGAAGAGACCCGCATATAGCCCATTCACCTCAGCAAATTCTCTTCGCCTTAAGCAAGCGGAGCGGTAGTATTGAATTACCCGGATGGGCGAACGACGGGGATTGAACCCGCGAGTGATGGATCCACAATCCATTGCCTTGATCCACTTGGCTACGTCCGCCCCCTTTGTTATTTGTTTTTGTTAAGGGGCTCCCCGAATGTAAACAAGATCCATCCTTTAAGCTAGATAGATTCTTCGATTGATACACATCCATATTAATTGGATGTATATAACAAGACAACAGAGAATCTGTAAAATGAAGAATGTACTCCCGACTCCTTCTACCCAAAAGATTGAAGGGTTAAAAGCATTAAGCGAATCAGAATAGTAACTCTTTTCAAGAGTTCAATCTCAGAAGGATATTCTGACTCTTATTTCTCTTCAATTCAAGATGGGAAACTGGTGACCGTGAGATTGTGACAGACCGTTATTCTCCCCTCTTTTTGTTCTACCGTAGCAACCTTCCCTTTTCATTGGACACCAAACTCCATCTTCCGAAGTTGAAGGGTTTGGTATCCAGTTGTGCTGCATAACCAGACGGCAATTATCCGTTTATAGAAGGAGCTTCGACAGAAGCTAAGTCTAGGGGGAAGTTATGAGCGTTACGTTCGTGCATGACTTCCATACCTAGGTTGGCGCGGTTTATAATATCAGCCCAGGTGTTTATAACACGACCTTGACTGTCAACCACGGATTGGTTGAAGTTAAAACCATTCAAGTTGAATGCCATAGTGCTGATGCCTAAGGCGGTGAACCAGATACCTACTACGGGCCAAGCAGCTAAAAAGAAGTGTAGAGAACGAGAATTGTTGAAGCTAGCATATTGGAAGATCAAACGACCGAAGTAGCCGTGAGCAGCTACGATGTTGTAAGTTTCTTCTTCTTGACCAAACTTATAACCTGCATTGGCAGACTCATTCTCAGTAGTTTCCCTAATCAAACTAGAAGTTACCAAAGAACCATGCATAGCACTGAATAGAGAGCCGCCGAATACGCCAGCTACACCCAACATGTGGAAAGGATGCATAAGGATGTTGTGCTCAGCCTGGAAGACGATCATGAAGTTGAAAGTACCAGAAATGCCCAGAGGCATACCGTCAGAGAAACTTCCTTGACCAATTGGGTAGATCAGGAAGACGGCGGTAGCAGCTGCGACTGGAGCTGAGTAAGCGACAGCAATCCAAGGACGCATACCTAAACGGAAGCTTAGTTCCCATTCGCGACCCATGTAGCAAGCTACACCAAGTAGGAAGTGAAGAACGATCAGTTCATAGGGACCACCATTATAAAGCCATTCATCGACGGAAGCTGCTTCCCAGATTGGGTAGAAGTGTAACCCAATAGCTGCAGAAGTAGGGATGATAGCACCAGAGATAATGTTGTTACCGTATAGCAAAGAACCAGAAACGGGCTCGCGAATACCGTCAATATCTACAGGAGGAGCTGCGACGAAAGCGATGATAAATACAGAGGTTGCGGTTAGTAGGGTGGGAATCATCAAGACACCGAACCATCCAATGTAAAGACGATTTTCGGTGCTGGTAATCCAGTCGCAGAAGCGACCCCATAGGCTTGCGCTTTCGCGTCGTTCTAGAGTTGCGGTCATGGTAATTTTCGGTTTCCGAGAAGGAGTTAGTGATTCCCCAGGCTAGTAAGCCTGTTAATGTGTAGTGTATCACAAAAACCTATCTGTGTCAACCAAAATTGATGGAGTCTCTAGAATTCTTGGATACAGAGGCTTTTTCCCCGTATCTCAAAATTTTTTGTTATCTATTTCACAACCTGGATTCCCTAAAACAAAGGGAAGGGGAGAAATGAAATCTTTTTTTTTTTTTACTTGATGCGCGCCCCTAATCAATTTTGGTCTCTAAGAAACTAATCCTGCGTCAAGCCTTTCTACGAACGAATCACCTCGCATCGACCAACGTATTACAAATATTGTAATAATTAACGAACTGAGGAGGAAGTAGTCGTCAACCCCTCACTCATTTATTTCTGCGTAGTGTTTCTCGATTCCCCGATACCTGCGCCCCGATCGATTCCAATCCACAACGAAAAGATTGTGGATTGGAACGAGTCTAAACAAAACTAACGGAAGTGGGCAAAAGCTTTGTTAGCTTCCGCAACTTTGTGAGTCTCCTCCTTTTTCCGTATGGCACTACCAGAATTTCTGGCGGCATCCATCAATTCATCACTCAATCTTAAAGCCATACTTCGACCTGAGCGTTTTCGACACGCGATCAATGACCACCGGATGGCCGAAGCTTTTCCTTTTGCAGGTACTACTTCAACGGGAACTCGATAAGTTGATCCACCTACACGTTTGGTTTCTGTGACTACATCGGGCGTTACCCCACGAACTGCCTGTCGCAGAACAGACAGCGGGTTCCTATTTGTCTTTTATCTAATCCGCTTCATAGCCTGATAAAAAATCTGATAAGCAAGTGATTTTTTGCCGTTTTTCAGAATACGATCAACTAGCATGTTTACTAATCGATTGCGATAAATTGGATCCGATTCGATATTTCTAATTTTGTTCACTACACTGCTCCGATGTACCACAAATTTACAACTATGTCAGACTTCAACCAATTTTTATTTTCCGGCGGTGTCTTTGTCTTAAGCTACTATTTTGGCTTCTTTACTCCATATTGTAGAGTGGATCCGCCGATTAGTGGGGGATCTCCCTCCAAACTGTACGTGCGACTTTCGCCGAATACAGCTTTCCATATGATTGAATAAGAACTACCCAAATGGTTTTCAACCAATTTTTATTCGTTACGCAAATCATATTTACTCATTGCACATTGAGCATCCGTTTCCTTCTCTTCCACAAGGAAAAATCTTGCAATTCAGTTATCTTACTAGTAATGTCCGTAGGTTTCTCGATCCAATCGGTACATATATACAAAGTCTCCGCCGAATCTCCGTAGTCGTAACCCGAACCTGTTCCGAAAGGAAAAGACTTTTTAGGTGGGAGTCCGGGTAAAACTCAACTTAACCTATTGGAGTAAAATACCTTAGACAACAAGTTGTTTCACACAAATAGACGTCAATCTTTGTAGTAGCAGGCTTCAGTCCCCCGGCAATACTGGGTCGGCTACACATTTAACATATCAGAACAACTGATACGGAATCATTGCGATGATACGAGTTGTGACAATGCTCTGCGACGCACTGGAACGCCCTTTTTTACGATCCTTCACTCCTACAGCATCTAGGGATCCTCTAACGATGTGATACCTAACGCCGGGTAGGTCTTTGACCCTTCCGCCTCTCACGAGGACCACCGAATGTTCCTGCGAATTGTGGCCAATACCTGGTATGTAAGCCGTTACCTCAAACTTGGAGGTTAATCGAACCCTGGCGACTTTACGTAGGGCAGAGTTGGGTTTTTTCGGTGTAGTTGTGAAATAGTCGACAGCTACAACGTCGCTATACAAAACCGTACGTGAGATTCCCACCTCATACGGCTCCTCGTCATTCAATTACTGTTGGGAAGATAACTCTTCCCAGTCGTTTCCGACTACAAGTACAAAAATCAATTTACGAAAAAAATCTCATCCTTTTTCCTTGCAAATTCATTTTCAAAGTTTCGCCCTTGCGCCCCACTAATTAGCCGGATTGCAAAAAAGCGACGCAGATAGAGAAATGAAAAATATCTCAAATTGATGCGTGGGTTTCCCAACGCAACGAGTTTCCAGCCTTCGCGTCAGTAATATGAGGCGGATTGAATATGTAGGAGATTGACGAGTCGGTATCAGCTTATCCACATCATTAATCATCTTTCAGGAAAGAATTCATTTTGAAATGAAGATAGTTTCAATATCTCACTCTCGTTCTTTATTTCGTTCCGACGAGGCTACCTGAGGAGGATTCGGCAACCTAACGAACTACCCAATAAGTAGGTGAACTAAAATATGGATCCTTAGAAAATGGGAGGGATCTGATGACTATTTGGAGTTTAGCAGCGATGACGACGCAAAGGTAGCAACGAGAAAAAACCGGGGATCTGAAAAAAAAAAGAAAAGATAAGTTAGTAGGTTATTGATTTTTAGTAGGTTATTGATTTTGGTGGTTGTGGCTTAGTTAGCTTGTTCCGCGACGAGCCACTAGTCAAGCCCCGTTGCACTCCCCCCCCTTTCCGCGAGACGAATTAGAAGTCTGGGCTCCGGAGGAAAAGGATTGTACCACGCGAGCTAAGGGAGGTCAAGCTGCCTCTGCCACTAGTTGCTACTAGCAACCTCACACTTCAGAGATTAGGAGGAGAGACCAAAGGTATAACAGAAAAGAAGCTAGTATTGGCAGGACTGAGATGCTGGTATACCAGGCGGGCAGGGTTAGAGACTGTATAAGTATAGGGTTGCAAGAGTATTGGGTATGGTTAAAGGCAGCCTTGACTTCCTCGCAACATGAAAAGATATTTGCAATTGAATTTGGGGACTTGCCGCATTGAAACTGCCTCCCAGTTTCTTCTCGGGTGGAACTGACAAAACAAAGCAAATAGACCAAGCATACCGGGTAAGTCATTACCTCTGCTCATACCCCATCCCTGTGGTGCGGGACCTGTAAAAACCGGGAAAAAAAGAGAAGAAGGAAGCTTCGTCCGTCACCCTGGGGGAGCGACCCCACCTCCAGCCCTATGGATCCTCTGGGATGTGGGGCCCTGACCGCACAATCCTCAACTAGGTCGTCTATAAGTACCCTCTGCTCTTTATCTGCAGGAAGGCGCTGTTTCCCCTTCTGAAAAAACAGGTGGCACCCGCAGCTCAGTAGGTCAGAAATAAACTCAAACTCTAAGGACGACAGCGGTATCAAGTATGGTGCCGGTATGGTGCCGGTATGGTGCAAGTATGGTGCCGGTGGCTCCTCATCTATTATATCAATCATTAATTTTATCTCCTTCTAGCTGCCTGGTTAATGAAATCCCATGCAGAAGGCGGCAGAGAAGTGGATAGGCACAACTTTACTGCGGCGCTTAGGATCCCGCTGTCGTGCCTTTTTATCCGCCTCTGGTATTCTCACGTATCGTAATATCATACCCGCCGGGTCGTTCTCAGGGTGGTTGGCTGCGGAAAAAAGCATTGGGGTCACCAGGGCCCTCTCCAGGAGCTGGGCTTGGTGGAGTATGTTGGGCGCTTTGAGATCCGGACGGTCAAACTGGTCATAGGCCTCGGCTACGCCTCGAAGGCGGAACGTCTTTGTCGCTTTAGAGCCCAGGTGAGGAATGAGGCTAACCTCAAACATCTTGTCAGGATTTTGGGGACCCTCAAACTTGCCGTACTTGCCCACTAAGGGGATTTGATACGCCTTTCCGTTTGCAAGGCTAAGGGTCATCTTGTACCATTTTATTTCAGACGATTGCAGGGGAAGTAGAACCTTATCAATCCATTCCGCTGTAAATGAGTATGCAAAAACCCTCAGGTTGGACAAATCCAATGGCCACCGAACCACCTCAAAATCCATTCGCAATGGATATTTGACCCCGCGCGCGGAACTCCTTAAGCCGTAGTAACCCGTCACCGTAAGGACCTCTCCCTTCTGCAGTCTAAGTGGGACCTCGTCGAATCGGTCTATTGGCATATCTTACCTCCTTAGGGAACCCACCGTGGTGGGTATTCATAGAGTGCGGCGTAGTCTGGGGTGGGCAGGGTCGCCGCAGAGGGGGCGGACACCGTGGGTTGCTTGGGGAACGGCTCTCTTCCCTTACGACGAGCCCGTTCTCTTCTAAATTGCCCTCTAGGAATATAGATTGTGCGCCCGCCAGGCTTCCCCTCGCCCGAAGCAGAAGTGGCCACCACTTGGCGGCCTTGCATCCAGCTGTCGTACAGCATGTAGACCAGGAAAAGGATGAGAAGGGCGAGCAATAAGAAGGCAGCTATCTGCAGCAGCGCCTGATGGTCTAGGGATAGGTTCTCAAATCTTCCGGCGCGGAGGAGTGCCCAAGTGCTTTGCTCCTTAGGCCTCGCTGGACGGCGGGCTTGTTTGTTCCACCATCGTTCAAACCAGGCGGGGGCCTGCGCAAGAGCCGGCGCTGGCCATATCCGGCGCAATGTTCCGATAAACCTTCTGAGAGGACCAGCGCCAGCGGCGTTCCTGACCTGCCTATAGAGGGTTGAATGCCCGTCCGGGTTAATCACCGTGACAGACACAGGTTCCAACTCAAAAGTGTCTTCTTCGCCCCATGCCCGACGAGAGGGGGATAAAGGACTCGTTAGAGGCTCCCGGTGGTGGACCTCTGCCGTTCGGTTCGGAAATTAGCAGAATCGGGTGGTGGCGGGTCCTCCTCAACGATCTCGTTGCTATACGAATGGGTTATGCCGCTCGAGTAGAGCGGGTTGGTATAGAGGGGAACGGGTGGAGAAGGGGGGCGACCGGGGGCATTTGGCGGCCTTCCAGTGCTGGCCCAAGAGTCAGCGCTACCAGAGGGGCCGTGGCCGCCACCGCTTGCTACGGGAGTGGCTGCACTGCCACTCGGAGTAATAAACTGTGCGGGAGACGAGCCGCTGGAGCTAGTATGGCCAGAGATCGGCGCGCCCAGGCCAAAGGCAATATTTATGGGGCTTAGCGTGGAACAAACGCCGTCGGGCGGTCTGCACGTATGGGGAAGGGGAAGGGGAAGGGAAAGGGGAAGGGAAGGGGAAGGACCATTCATTGCGGATAAAGCACCCAAAGACGGATTGTGTAGGGCAGGGGTGCGTATAGAATACTTCTTACGAGGCAGAATCACTATGTTAGGCCCCGGGAGGAGTCTCATACGATGGATTTCTCTGGCACAATTGGGTAAAATACCTCCTCCCTTGCTACCAGGGGAAACATCCCTGGAAATACGAGAGCACATTCCCTACGGTCAAAGATGGAATCGCTTATATGAACAAATAAAAGATAACAAAAGCTTAGATAAAGAAACCTTGCAATTTCAAGCACAATATCTGTGTCTCCCCCCCTTAGAAGCCGATAAAGAAAATGACCTACGGAATATCCTGGAGAAGAGTATAACGCTAAGAAAGGAACAGGCAATTGGCGATGGGGAAGCTTTGGAAGAGAGTGTAAGCCACATATTAGCGAAGGAGCTGGCTAGTAGATGGATATATAGGCTTCCCGAAAAAGAATGGTACATATATAATAAGGGGCATTGGTCAACCCATGATGGGGCTAACTACGATTTCATTAATGAGATAGAGGACGAGCTCTTCAAGTTGAAAGAGAAGTATACCACCGGCCAGAAAAAGAGGCTGGGAACGCTGCTGTTTCGAAAGCTCATGGAGGAGCATCTAAAGCTGCGTCTGTATAAGACCCCTATACCGGTGAGGGGATTACATTTTACCAACGGCCTTTTGGTAGTACAGGGCGAGCAAAGAGAACTAAGGCCGTCTGAGCCCGGATTATGGTCCTTTAATCAGTGTGGAATAGCGTATAGCGGATGTACAGCCTTGACCGAAGTACACAAGTCCTTTTTGCTAAGCTTAACGAATGGTGACCCTCTCAAGATCAACGCTATTAGAGCCTACCTACGGCTCCTGTTTACGCATGATAACAGCGAACAATTCTGTCTTTATCTGTGGGGGCCCGGGGCTACAGGGAAGTCCACCTTTGTGCAGCTGTTGGAATACATACTAGGCGACGCAGCCTGCGCCTTAGACATAATGCGGCTGACTAATCGCTTCGAGATGAAAGTGGTTCAGGACAAAATATTAACGACACTTCCCGATATACCGTTGAAGGTTAACGACGCACAGTGTTCGATGATTAAGAGATTTATATCGGGAGACAAAATTGTAATTGAAATAAAAAATGGCAGCATATATGGAATAGCGATGACGGCGCTGCTACTAGTAACATCTAACTCTAGATGGCATGTTCAAGATCGAACAAGTGGATTTAGGCGGCGTATACTATATGTACTTACGCCAAGGGCAGCGTCCCAAAGAGATCCTTTCTTGTTAAACAAACTCAAGAGAGACGCCAGTGGATTGATCAATTGGGCACTGGATATGCCAGAGGAGAAGGCCCGGATAGGACAGAGTGTGGAAGCAATCAACGAACTAAGTGGGGGAGGACAGGATATATCGGGAATATTAGAGTGGTTGTTAACCAAGGTGAAATATAACCCGAAGAGCGAGCTTTCCTTGGGGGCAAAAAAGGTTCCCTCAGCGGGAAGTCTGTACGAATCCTATCTTCAATACGTTGAAGCGCAGGGGATTGAGCCAATTTCGTACTATACCTTTGGGGACGCGCTGGATGACTCGCTAAGGGCAATAGGCTATCGGGACATAATGACTAAACGGAGGGCGCAGGGAAGAATAGTAGTAGGTATAAGTCTCAACGAGGGAGAACCGCTCAGGAGGAACGGAAGATCAGCTGTAGTTAAGTATTTAACGGAGGCGGAACCCTGGAAAGGGTTTCTTGCGGACAGAGAAGCGTTCGAGAGGTCAGATGGACAGGAGAGACAGACGGAAGCGATCGAGAGGTCAGATGGACAGCTTCAAGCGGAGAGACAGACGGACGCGATCGGCGTAGATAGTGTCGATAGTGTCGATAGTGTCGATACTTTTCTGTTTTTATTGATTTTTGGTACGGGGGGGTTATCCTTTGCACTCCACCGGTATTTCGACTCCTAGGAGTCGCAGGCTGTCTTGTCTAATTGAAGTGTCAAGCAAATGGAAAGTGGAGAGGCGGCTAGAGCGCCGAGTAAGGTGAACCAACCCGTCGTTTTCTAAGCTAAGAGGAATACCCAGACGGGATTCTTCCAAGGAAAAGACAAGGTGCATCAAGAGAACCACTTCATGAGAAGCAAGTATGCGAGAGGTAAGCAATCCGTTGTGGTATAGGCTGTGTGAGTTACCCGGCAAAGACTCCTCCTCTAGCTTCCCATAGTACGGTTTGGTCTGGGACGGGAGATAGACTCGGTCTCTGGAACCCACGATGTCATGGAAAAGGGCGAGTTCTTGTAGGATAGGGTTTCTCAATACCTTTCTCTGAAAGTCAATGAAATCTGTGGATTGGGACCTCTGGTGTGCCTCCTTGATGCACAAGGAGATAGCACCTGTCTGACTGGTCAAGCTAGCTCCATTTAAGCCCGAGTAGAGCACCCGCTTTAGGAGTGGCTTGGGACACCCGTCTCCCCACTTCTCCATAACGAAGGGCCAGAAGGATCCAGACTGGTAAGCCTCCCACGTATTGGGCGCCTTAGTGTGGCCCATAAGGCCTGCATAGATGCCTGTATGACATGCAACCATATCAATTTCCTCCAGGGTGAGCTCCTCGGGTAGGACTAACTGGTCGATGACCCGGCGAATAACCCTCTTAAGATCGCGTCTCAGATTGGCTAGGGTGGCTGCACCAAGGCTGCTCTTTGGCACTAGTCGCGAGTAACTGGGAAGTTCTGCATATGAAGTAGCAAAAAGGTGTTGCACAGGGCACCTACGGGAGAAATAGGATCGGGCTCCTGGACCAAATAAGCGGAAGAGCAGATAGCATGTGCTGACTATTACCTTGCTCTCCTCATTGAGGAGATCCACGAGCTCTTTGTATCGAGAGGGGGTGGCAGCCAACCTCGATAACCCAGAACTCAAAGGATCCGAAAGAGGATAGGGCAGACCAGCCAAGGTGGTGCTAGGCAGTAGGGGGGGCAGCTTGTGCTCGTCACACGGGGAGGCTCTCTCGGCGTGGGAATAAAGATCTCCCACCCGATTCTTTAAGCCCTCCCTTACCTTGATGTTAGAAACAACCCACTTTACTATTTGGTCCTCCTTCCATGTTTCCTTCCTGCGATAGGCTTCCTCCAGTTCCGAATACTGCTTTAGAAAATCCTGGGTCTTCTCCTCTTCTGGGAGGGTGAGCGGGTGCTCTAAAGGTTCACTTTCTTCTTCATTCGCAGGGGGTCTCTCTACCCGTTCCAGAATTGGTTCACTCTCTTTTCCATTCGCAGCTGGTCTCTCTACCCGTTCCAGAATTGAAATAGATTGAAAAGTATCGACACTATCGACACTATCGACACTATCGACACTATCGGCACTGTCT